TTGCTTACTTGACTGGCTTACAACGTTGACTTTCCTTGACTTCCCTTGCACACTGACTCCTATTCAAGATATGGAGACTTTCCTGGACTATAGTTCTAAAATCACTTTCTTTGCTCACAACCTTGAGTGATATTAGAACTTCGACTGAGCTATAGTCTCCCCGGACTGGACTACTTGAGCACTTCCTCCTAAAAGCCTTCCTATCAAGCCTTCTGATCTTGATTAATCTACTTGACTAATCTCTTTCCCTTCCCTAAATATGGAATATCGTCTTGGAATAGAGTCACAGCGCTTAAAAGTGCCTAATAGTGCTTTTGACCTTCCGGGTTAACGATCGGACGGGAAGTGAGCCCTCAGCAGCTGATGGACCAATAGCTTCGTGTGTCAAGGTCTCTATGGTAGTAGTTGAAAAAGCAGCATCATCTAAGGCGCAGGCACCACCTATAGCAGGGGCAGCTTGAGAACCCATTGATTGATACGGGAAATACGCACTTGCTATTATATCCAATGCATCCTTCAACATGAGAACCACTTCTATGCAACCACCGAATCAATGGATTATAACTCTACCGACGCTGCTACTGAAATTGGGACTGCGCTTTGAACTGGATCTGCCTATATTGTATTGTCTAAAATCGTCCCCAGGAGCAAACGCTTATGTTAGACTACCACTGAGAGTAGCCGGATCTATCTTATTCTACGGGGTAAAGGCCATAGCTCACAAATTATATCAAGTGCTTCCTAGGCCCTTTCCATAACTAGCCATGTATCTTTGGAGTCCCTTTGTATGGGACGTGGATTCTAGGCTACCTTCGGTCTTGGTGGGCTTTGGCGTGGCTTCGGTCGTGAGCTTAGGCTTTGCTTAGCTTCCTTCTTCGACTTGACTTCAGTCAGTATTCATACTTGACAGGGGTGGGTTAGGAACAAAGGTCAAGCTTACCGGTGATAAACTGGCTTGAATCCCAAAGGGGGTACTCCCCCCTATGCTCCCGTAACTGGTGGCTTTTCAACAGTTGAATCACCATTCCCAAATATAGTTGCCCTAGTTGCCCGAGTTGGATTTGATCCGGTTCGAGCTACTGCAGTTGCATATCCCGATGCGGCCGGCGCGGGTTGGGTGGGAATAAGAAGGAGAACCAATTCTGGCTTAGTTTCTGCAGATTCAGCGCCATGGTCGGAGGGAGAGCCACCAGCAAGTTATGGATCGAGTCGGCTAATAATTGGAGGGAGCGGGGGCATGGACTACATGGGGCATCAACCACTGGGTCAAAGGCAATGGTTTCATCCGTTGACCCATAATCCATTGAGTCGGAGTCAGAGGCAGTCCCGGTCGTGGTTCTCCAGAGGCCTCGGATCTCCGGACTAGAAGGGGTGCTCCCCCTCTTTCAATGCCCAGTTTACTGATTGAACGAGGAATGGCCCAGCTTGCCGGCCGCCCTTTCCTTTTTTATACACAGAGTCAACACCGAGTCTTTCTTGTAGTTGGATCCATCGTTCCTCTCCTCAACACCCGCCTTTGCTCCTCTGCTGCCAAGAGTTCCTATATCAATGCCGCCTTCGGTGCATTTAAGATTACAGGTTCTGAGGGGAGTCTCTCTCTTTCGTTGCTTCTAAAGCAGGCAGCAGGGGAAACGAAGGCAGCATCCAGAGAAGTTGATAAGGTGCATCTAACTCCTTCGATTCCTCCATTGTCTGTCTAAAGCAGCTGCAATGCATTCTCGGTAGGTGCTCACCCCCAGCATGTTATCTGATCACAAGCGAGCGGAACGAAGAGAAGTTCTCCCGGGGCGAGTCAAAATGTCTCTTTTTGGTTGGTAACCGCCTGCGTGGCCTGCAATGATAGATCCGGATTTACGTGGATAGTGATGATAGCAGTTCGAGGTTCCGCTTAGAGGGAATTGAATCAATGGAGGCACCTTCCAGCAGCCCCCCGCTATTTATCTATCTCGAGTCCCAGTCCTTCCCAGAGAAGCTGAACCATGGAGGGAAGGAAGCCCACCTGGCTCTCCCGATCCCTCCAGTTATCTCTCCGGCAACCAGCTCCACTCCCCAGCTGTTGATTCCTCTGCACCGGAACCGAGCATGCATTCATAATGATGTAAATAAGCATCTCTCTCATCGCCACCTATTGGAACCAAGCTGGGGCCACCGATCCATGTTTTGTTATCCCAGCCAATAAGGCGAATTCAATCTGTTCCCACCGAACCCTCCTCCGTATTCGAATCTATCTCCGGGCCCATAACCTATTAGAGTTTGTTTGAAGTGATTCCTCGGAGTCGGCCAAAAGAGTTGTTAGCTGATACGGGGGTTCACTGGAAGCATTGGGGCGAGTGAGCCCCAGGAAGATCCTGAGGTTGAGCCCAGGAGCAAAGGCATTGATCATTCAACCAACCTACTGGCTGGAGAATGCCTTTCTTATCCTTATTTCTTTAAATGTGGGTCAGCGAGGATCAAGGACCCGTTCCTTTTGCACTAATGGCTTCATGTGTACGGGCTCAAGGGTATGGAGGAAAAAGATGGGGGAGGGAGATGCCCCCCCCACAGAAGCCAGTAGCTAGAGTGGTCGAAGCCGCTGGTAATTCCCCTAACTGGAGTGAACTCTCCCCTATAGTGGACTGGGGCTCCCCCTCGGCTCCACATAGTCCTCCCGAAGTGCCGGCTCCAATCCCGGTTCCAGCGGTTGGGGCTAATTTAAACTCCTCGGTTACAGAGTTTGAAGAATCAATTGCAGACCAGAAGATAGGAAAGGTCATCCCTTATTCCATTCCTTCCTAAGGCGCTGTCTTCTATAGGTAGTTAGTTACTACGGCCTGTAAGAACTTGTCCTTTAAGGCATCTCTTAAGCCTTTCAACGAGAGTTTGGATATCCTCCGATTCCCCGATCGGAGTCTCGTCTGCCCCTTTCTTTACGTCACCGCACTGAATTCTATGCACTTCACTCACGTTCTTGACTCTAGTCCTGTGATTCTTCTGAGAGCAAGGGTCCAACATTTCCGAAAAAGAAGGAGGATTCCTCGCCCGCGTTTCGCGCGATACCATAAAGATTAGAATATTTGTTTTTCTTCTCTTAACATCAGTTTCACTTATCTTTCATCCACTCTCCGATCGGCAGCGTGCGGGGCGGGTCGACGTCCGGGAGCTCTGCCCAACCAAACCAAACCCTATCACAGGACCACTAAACTCCTGTTCTAGCTCTTTTTTTAGGCCTTTCAGGCGACAATGGAACATGGCTAACCCATGCATCCACGTTCAGGAATAGCAGTTCATTCGATCAATGACGAGCAGAGGAAGCATTCTGTCTTCCAAACCTTTTCTGATCCCGGATCACTGTGATGAACGAACGTCGGTGCAGGCTCAAGTAGTTTAGTAAATATAGTATCCGGGTGTCAGTATGAAAGATAGATCAAATCCTCGTGGTAAGGTTTGATCCATCGTTGAAATGCTTAATAGAAGCCTTCAGGGAAGATGTAACAGAAGGATAACGTTGATTTAGTACACTTCCTTAGAGAACTGCAAGTTAGTTAAGGAAGTTCATGTAAGTCCTACACCTAATAAGTATGACCGTCAATAGGGGGAAACCAGACTCCTTTGCTTAGAGTTATTCAAGAAGCTAACTAAGGATTGAATGAGGTACCGTTAGGGCACCCTAGTAGTCTTCCTCTGTCAAGAACTAACAGCAGACAGCAGATAACCATATATAGGAAGATAGGTTGTAAGATGCATTTCTTGACTTATAGCCTCTTGACTGCCCTATTTATTACAAGGAATAGAGGAAGGCATCACTCTTCTAGCTGTAAGAGGAGTGAGTTACGAGAGTAAGGAACGGAGTGAGACTTCTTGCTCTTAGCTTTCTACCTCAGCTAGTAAGGAACAGTTCTACTTTTAGAAGCCATTCTTACATCTCTTTTCATTCGATCTCAAAGAAGAAAGTGGTTTCTTGTCACCAGCTTCGAGATTGATTCTGAGAAAGAGCCTTTCTAGAAGTTCTAGAAGTGAAGGCGGAATTTGACTTCCATTTTATAATAGATTTCGAATTAACGTTGTCTTGTCCGAGACCTGAGTTCGATCGTGCGAGAGTAGCGTTCGATCATGCGACACTACGGCTATTCCTATGATTAGTCTTAGAAGACCGAAATGCCATTAAATTAAAGTTCCACTGAGCCCGCTCTTAGTCTCATAATCAACCCTGAACAGCTGGTTCTAGAGCTTCCGACCAAGAGCCCTGGCCCTCTGAGCTCTTGAAGGTAGGCTGCTTTTTCGTCCTTCATGCCCCATTTAATAGAAGTATAGATTGCCCGAAGGCTTCTTTGTCCTACAAGGCGTAGTCTCAACCGTTTACTCTTTCTGAGGTAAATATAGATGGAACAATAGAAATAGAAATAGAAAAGGAAAGCGCGGGCCTTTCATCTTTGTTTGCAGAGTGACACCCCCTTTCTTTATCTCGATCTGCCGGAGCGGTGTCCTCACCTTAAGAAGGAATGCAAGAATGGCGGGATCGGATTGGGCTCACAACCCATTATAATATTAAAGAACCGATTATATTACTAAATAGGTTGTAGAAAAAGAGCGGTTGATACCATACCAGGAGAGGGAAGAAAAGTCACTTAGCGAGCTAGAAGACCTATAATATAAAGTAAAGGCTCGAGAGACCTCTTAAAACAAACTAACTCACGTGGGGGGAAAGATTGAATATTTGAATACAACACCAGATGATAGCCAGATCCGGATAACCTCACTTGAGGAATAAATGCACTACTTCTTTCTTGATCAGGAGGGCCGTTCTCGTACAATACTGTTATTTATCTTTCTATTGCAGAATGGACCGCTACTCGTGATGGACTGAGACTCTTCTCTTGCCTTGAGCTTGAGGAAGATCCGCGGATACACAACTCATTCTGTAACGAAAGTGGTTGGTAGTAGAAGACTAATACCAGAGAGCATATGAGGCACATCCAGCTACAAGAGCTAAGAGAAAGGTAGGACCTTAGCCTAGTGAGTGACTTTCTTCAATTCAAGAAGAGGGAGAAAAGGCTGACGTGTGCTTCCAGCCTCACTCCCCAAGTGACTCTTTCTTGTCCGGTCGTACTAGCCCATTTCTTAGATTGAGAGAGATCCCTAGGGCCTCGTTCTCACTAGCTAAAGTGGTGATCGAAGTCCGTCTTGAGCTAGGTCATTTCTGTCTCCGACCGCGCCGATCCGCGGAGTGAATTCTATCCTATCTCCTACCGAGCACTTAGCTAAGCTGGTAAGAACAAACTACCTAGGCGTGGGCCTCTTTTTAGTATAGAATAGAAGGGTGCCCCTTCTTTGTACTGTAAGTTGAGCAAAGTTGCCTAGAACCCAAGGTTTCGAGGACTCAAGGTATAAGGCAGGCCATCCGACGGGCTATCTCACGGATTAAGTTCTTTCGATTCCCTTCTGTGGGTTCCAAACCTGCAACAAGTGCTAAAAGCGGTGGCTGGCTTTCAAGGATCGAAATGGAGCGCCCTTTCCTTTACCTCAAAAGGTGGCCCCCAACCCGAGATCTCTTAATAAAAGGTAGGCTATCTAAGCTAGGCGAATGGTGAAAGTCCCAATTCAATGCTCTAGGCAATCCATCTCAGAGTGAGTTATGAACAGCTTGGGAGGAAGACCTTCGGGTCTTAGTCCCATGATTATCAAGGAAAAAGAACACAAGGAAGAAGGTACGGCGCCCTCACCTTATTAAGAAGGAATTCACCATCTTGCCGAGAGATCCCAGACTTGAATAACGGATTCTTCTTATTCACACTCGACGAAACGGAAAGAGAAATACCAATTCCTCGATGAAGTGTCAGATTTCTTCGATGAAGTCAGATCATAACTATATTCCTTCCAGATCGTAAGGCCGCATTTACTTGCTCCCTCTTAGGATCGTGCTTCTGATAATGTTGGAGGTGGCCTTTGTTGATCCGGGGCTGATTGAAACTTGAACGGCTCGGGTTGAGACGCTTGCTGCTGCGATGGCTGGGTAGGAGCTTGACTCATTGTGGATGTATCAATATTATGTTGTCGTATCCGGATTTGGGTGACTCTCTCCCATGGCTGAATGTATTTCCTGTAGTCTTCGTTGAAGATGTCATCTTGGATACAGGCAATCTTTGGTTCCAATTTTGGGACGGCAGAGAGTGAGAACTTTGGCGGAGCAGCCTTCCTTTCCACGAGAGGAGTACACGTGGAAATGAAGCTACATCCTAAGAGCAGGAAAGATATTATTATACTATATACTAGCAGCCAGATCCTATTGGTTAGAATATCCCCCTCTAAACCTATAGACAGGAGGGCGGTCGTAGATCAGAGCACTCACCTTATGCCACTACCAACACATTAAGGGAAAAAGTCTTCTTCCTAGAGGTCAAACTCTCATCACCTAGCAAGAGGAAAAACCAGTGGAAACTAGATCCTCGAAGCCTTTTCTTTTTAACTTTCTTTCCGCCCACAATACTAGATTGAAACTTACCTTTGACATTCCGCACCTGTGATCCTCCTCACCAACCTTCTTTATGGAGGGTACCAACCGATCTCACGACGATGAGTCACCCACATACTTAAAAGCATTTCAATACGAGAGCAACTATATCAAGCTCAATTACAACTCACTCTGATCAAATAGCACTCAGGTATAGGATTTCCAGCTGAAAGGTAGCCCTGTTCGCTTCCTTGTACGCGCAAATCTAGCTCATAGCAGCATTGCCGAGTTCAGTTACTTAGTACAGAGATTGGAACAACTTAGCGCGGGAAGTCCCATATGTTGTCTTAGCCGCGCCTCACCTATTTCCCTCATAACGAGATCAGAATGAGATAGAATTGGATCTCAAGTCTTAGCTAGATCTGGGCTACCACGTTCCCTCAGACGAAAAAAAAAGAATACCTAGACCTGCCGCAAAGTAGGATCCGGCTTAGTCTACTAGAGACAGAGGAGAGCGAAAACTAAGTCAAAGGGGGAAGAGCTGTTTATGAGCATTTTTAGGCCGGTTGACAACATCCAATGTTTCCCACGAGGGTGCCGGAAACTCCTGTTTTCCCAGGCGGAGGTATAGCCATTTTTGAACACATTTGAGTTGGTGCTCACTTGTAGGAAGATTCCCCGCTCTGAAGTAAAGTCTTTTTGGAGCTCCTTCAAAAGAGGTTGGGATTACAGTTTCAATTGGATGTGTCCTGGTTAAATCGTTAACGACTGATATACTGCCTGAGACAGGGCATGCTCTCCCCTCTGCGTATCGAGAGAAAGAAAAAACTTCCTGAGGGGGCACGAAAAGCTTTCTTTTTGTGGGGTCAACAGAGAAATTCACATATATTTAATGAGAACCACAAGGAAAGCCGAAATCGCTGATCCAGCAATGGCAGGTGACACCTATGTTGAGATTACACAGTTGGTCAAACAAAGGATGCTACAGATGGGCATCGTCCCGGGATACGCAAGCTCAACATCCTATATCAATGTGTGTCGATTTCCCGCTAACGAAAAGTGGCTTAGATCGAAAGTTTTGAGTATCCAATGATTAGCTTAGCCCGGTAAGCCCACATATGAAGTAGGAGAATCATAGTCAAAAAATGACTCGCTCATTCACAATCAGACATTTTGACACTAGCCAGAGCGTACTACTACAGCAATGGGAAATTCCAATAGTAGCAAATAGTCTAGAACTGGAAAAGGAAGTTTCATTCTAAAATACTTATCTTATATATTTATCAATAAATCAATCTAAAGCCAAATCCTCAACCTCGAAATGATATCAAAGAGCTTCGAATCTGACTTAGAGAACAGTAGCAATAGAGGGAAGGTTTTATGAGCAAGCAAGAACGAGGCATGAACCCGGCTGGCCTATCTTGTCTTTCGCGGAATCACCGGTGACTGCTGACGCCGCGGCAGGATCGCAACGAGCTGGCGCTCCATAAACTAATTCCTTAGCAAATGAATACGCACTATACTCCCAGCAATCAGCATATTGGCCCGGGCCGATGCTTCTATTCTAACAGCAATCTCGCATCCATAGAGGTGGTCTTCTTTAACCACGTAGTCTTATCCCCAGTAAAAGAATCCGTCAATCGAGCCGAAACTCGACCTATGAGTGTCAAGGGAGGAGAGGATTCCCCACTTAGGGCAACCAAGCATGCCCCCTCTTTTTTAGTACTAAACGGGGATGGAACGAAGAAGAGAGACCGACCAAGGAAACAAACACAGACCAACTACGCCTGCAAGATCAAGCACCTAAGACTTGAGCCCCGAGCCTAATCGAACGAGCTGAGAGCCAAGCCTAACCGAAGCGCGAGCCTGTTCAATAGCCCAAATATAGCCCTGTGCCTTTGCGTACAGCCCTGCTCCCAAGCCTAATTGAGCCACTGAGCCTTTATTTTATTAGGATCAAGGAAAGACCTACACCGAGTGCTCTCCTGTTGTTGTTCGCCGTCCCTGCCCATGGTTCAAACCTTTGTGCACAGCTCTTCCCCTGGGTCTACCCCAACCGAGCCGGATTTGAGCTCCTACCTTTCGATTTCGAAGGAAAGGGGAGTTTCACTTCGATTGGGTTTGTGTTCAGCCGACTGTACTACATATCATGCCACAAGCGAAAAGAAAGAAAGCACCCAAGCTTGCTTCTTTCCTTTTTTGCCTTGCCTAACAAGGCAAGGCAAAAACTGTAGATATTCCTCCAACAGGGCATTCGTGAACAAGAGGGCATTCCCTCACAGCGGATTCTCAAGCAGCTTCTTCCCCTTCTTCCTTAAAAAGGAAAATCGTCCGCTGAAGGCCTAAAGAGAGGAACAACCCCAGACGCGAAAACAACTCGAAAGGCGAATCTATTTCAATCTACAATCCCAGACGCGACAGCAACCTAAAACGCGACATTCCTTGGGATCAGACATTGGTACCCCATCTCAATACCAAATCGTCTGGTAGTGGGAAATCGTTTGGTATTATCTCGATGGTACAAATCGTCTGCTGTCAAAAGCTATTTGGGATCCATTCTATTACTATTTTATATGTCACTTTGGAGCAAGTGAAGTTACTGCAGAATTGCTTAGACTTGCTTGACTGGACTAGCTGGACTTAGCGGACTTACCCCCTCTTGCTTTGTCTGCCCCCCTGTTTACCCCCATATCCCCGCTGCGTGGGCGTAAAGGAAGTAAACTAAAAACGAATATAAAACAACTTATTAATGCTTTGGCCGCTGAAGAGGAAGAACAAGAGTCTGGTTGCGCTTCGGGACGACTTCCCCTACCACTGTTAAATAACACCCTCTTCCCTTAGTATAGTAAGCTGGCGGGCTTCTTCCAAGAGAGTGCCTTCACTACACTCCCCCTTCAGACGCCTATGGCGTACTAAGGTACCATTAGGAGTATACTTTCCGAAGGCAGGGGAACTCGAAAACAACAAACGCCACTATTAAACTGTTTAGGCGACATTCCACGCACAACTCGCATTGAAGACGCTCCACTCGTTCGTAAGCACAATGGACTCGCGGTGAGTATGGTATGGAAGAAGGATAGGGTCAGCAGGCCTTTCTATCTCTTGCATTCATCTTCTCTTTATTCTTTTACTCTTTCTTCAGTGTAGGGCTTTTACTCCGTTTGCAGGCTTGAAAGGGGCAACCGCCCTCAAGACTAGAACGAAGGTAGAGCCTTATTCTATTCCTTCGCCTATGAGACATCTACTTAGTTGTACATCGGTACTCGGACACCCAATCCCATCCCCTATCCTATCCTATGACTAGAAAGAAAGAAAGACAAAGATTCCCATTAGCTGAAAGTAGGTCTACAGGGTGAAGACTCTCTATCGTCAGATCGTTGGCATTCTGGTTTTGACGCCAAGAATCAGAAAAAAGGGCACCTTTCTTTTAGTCGAACAGCTCTACCAAAATAGGTCAGTCGAGTACCCGCTCGAGTGAAAGTTCAACGAATCCGAGATAGGGCCTTTTATTAGATTAGATTAGATTAGATTAGATTAGTAGGGCGAAGGGTCAACCTTAGTTTAGTGCTCAGGGTGGAATAACCTTATAGACTTCTAACTGAATCAATGTCTAAGACTTCTAAAGTGAATAAATCTAAAGTAAAATCCTTGGCCACCTGATGAGCATCACTCTCTTTGAGAAATGATGTGCGCTACACCGCTAGCCTTCTTCCATACAGCCATCGGAATCTCCAGCTTACCAGGACAGATGCCCCTTTCTTAGTTTTTATATTTAATTCTTATCCTGTCTATCTATCTTTTAAGCGCTTAATAAGATTCTGGATTTGGAACTACAGCCTTAGCCCTAGTAGCGGAGACTGAAGACTTTGGATTTGAAGAATAAAGTCCCCATCGGCTTTAGGAAGGGCCTTACCTCCAAGATCTCAGTTTGCGCCAGGAGCCGATTGCTCTTAAGGAGAAAGCGATGGAACATAGTAGTGAATTTATCTCTCTCTACCGATCCGCTTTCGGTTAAGTCAAAAGAAGGGACTCTTAAGTGCAGAAGGTAGAAGGTAAAGAGGCTTTCTTTGGCTTATACCGTCTATCCGCGCTTTCGACCTAAGCATAACAGGCCTTCCTCGTAGGGTAAGCAAACCATGCCTCGCAGCATTTCTTTCTTCTTTTCATTCTCAGAACAATCTCCAGAAAGAGACTGAACGCCAACCCCAAATAGGAAGCTTAATCCAATCAATCCTCATGCTCCACTTTCGTCGCTTCTTTCTTTCATCTTTCCAATGAAATGGTTCAATGTAATGGTTTTAATGCCATGCAAATAATTCCTTCTTTAGCTTGACTCTTAACTCTTCATTTTAGTAGTTTATTAGTTGAAGAGTGAGTGACTCCTTGGTAGGAGACACGAACGGGTAAAGTTCAAGTAAGGAGTTGAAGCTAGCTCTTTCATTCCATTGCCCAACAGGTGATTGGCTTTGAAGAGTTGAAAGAACAATATGAGGGTGACCCAGATTTAAAAGAAATAGTCCAACGGTGTGTTAATGGGGTAGACCCTAAAGGATAATTTCTTTGGCATGACGGCTATCTGTTTCGAGGAGGGCAACTGTGCATACCAACCGGATCCCCCCTACGGGATCAATTCATCTCCGAGTTACATGGTGGTGTCTTAGGAGGACATTGTGGCGTAGATTGGGGACAAGCCTACAATACTTTAGTGTTTACCATCCTCAGCCAGACGGTCAAAGAGAAGTGGTAAACCGAAGCCCGGGAAACCTGTTACGGAGCCTCATTAGTGAATTGGAGGATGGTAAGCCATTATTCCTAAGGAAGAATTCGCTTACAACAGTTCTTTTAATCGCACCACGGGAATGTCTCAGTTTGAAGTTGTCAATGGCAGGACTCCTAACCATGTGCTAGATTTGGTCCCACTCCCCATCTCAAGCCGCGTCTGCGATGATGCTGATGCTTTTGCCGAGCATATTCGTGATTTTAAAGCTAAAATTATACGACAAATGAAACAAAGTCACCTTCAATCAAACTAAACCCCTTGATCGACTTAGTGTAGTGGCGAACGAGTAGGATATTCCTTCGATCTAAAGTCGGCAACCGATAGGTGGCCTTTAGTCTTTCTGTTCGAAGTGATGTGCTATTTGTTTGTTTGACAGGTCGTTTGCCTCGGCTGTAGTCAATTCAGCCTTAGCTTGCAACATATTTGAGGTTCCTTTTGTCAAAGGGAGGAATTCTCAGGTATCGTTTGCGGCAGGTCAACCACTTTGATACTATTCGTCATGGCCTCTCTTCTCTTTATCACACCATATTTTGGTATGCGGCTGAACAAGTAGATCCTGGTGAGTACTTTAATAAATATGCAGTACTCGGTGATGATATTGTCATCGCGGATGCTAGGATTGCGGAGGTCTATGCCCAGAGTGTTCATTATTGAGGATGTATTTTAGCCCACAAAGCCACATTCGCTTAGCTACAGGAAGACTATTTACCGATCGGCGAATCGTCTTCTATTGTCGGCGAAGCAGAGAATAGGAATTCAAACCTAAAAGCAGTAAGATTGCTTCCGAGGAGGGACTTCGATTCACTGGTTCTTATGAACGTCTAGAGCACAAGCAAAAAGCCTTAAGAAAGAATAGAAATGGGATGGGAGAGGATGGGCATTGACAAATCTGTCTTGACTGGCTGTCATCCGGCTGGACGAGAAGAAGAGTTTTGGTTCTTATCGCTGAGACTCTCGCACGAAAGCGGGGAAGCGCAGGTGACGTAGTAGAGAGAGAATCCTTGTTAAGCGCAATTGAAGTAAGATTGAAGTAAGAAAGTAGAAATTCAAGCTTTATTGAATATTGCGTATAGAAAGAGAGACTCTTTTCTTGAATTCAGTATGAGTTTGCTCTTTTCTTTCGCAGGATTCTCAGAGATCTGCGTCGTCTCCTCTCTATCATTTCCTCCACTTTTATTGATTCTTTCTTTTCTAGGATCTGCGAAACCTTTACTATACAAGGGAACAGACCTGCGTTGACGTCAAATCCATCCTTTGATCTTAACGTCAGACCCTCTCCGCCTCATGTCTCAACGTTAGAACAGATCTTGTCTAACGTCAGATCCATTTGCTTCATCCTTTTTCTTTTTCAATAGGCTATGAAGAATATCCCAAACCTGGTGACTATCAAACTAGACGGCACCCATTTCATTCTCTGGGAGCTCCAGCTTCCTCTGGTTCGCAGTCAACAACTGCTTGGCTTTATTTTATTGATGGAACCACTGCTGCTCCAGAAAAGTAGATAGAGTGCTCCGGCTTCGATTTCTCGTCAAAAGTAGGCCGATGGATCTGTCAAGGTTTCAAAGCCAAATCCTGCATATGAAGAGTGGCTCTGCAAAGATCAGCTGCTGGTCAGTTGGATAAACTCCACCTCCCTTTACATCTGCGCTCAAATCCTCAAGCCCAATAAATTATGGCTCAGGTAATAGATCTGACTCATGCACATCAGCTAACGTCATTTCCTCTTTGAGTGTGACAGTTGATTAGATCCCATCAGCTCGTCTGCTCAACCGCTAATTCTAAGATTTCAGATTCTTTCTTCAACTTAAAGGTTAAAGGTAGGACTGGTTCCATTTGCTCCCTTGCCTACTCTGGATCGAGAGAGGGCAGTCGCTCTTCCTTCTGCTAAGCCCAATCGAGTGAGTTCTATTCTAGTTTCGGTCTCTTTGTCGAGTTCGATTCTTTCCACCCAGGTTTTTAACCCAGCTGTCTGGTCTGGTTTAGCAGTCTTCCCTCAATAGCTCTTTTCATTTATAACACTCTTCAGAGGTCACCCCACGAACTTCAATCTGAAGACAGGCAATCCCGGTTGGTTATCCCGATCCTTCTTTCCCTGTTATCTGGTTATAGCTCTCGAATCGGACTCTTATTCAGATTCCGCTTTTCATTCATTCTACGCTAACTTCATTGAAGAAGGACTTCGTCAACCTCGAATCCAGCTTTTCAGGAAAGGCCGGATTACATATTTATGCCGCAGGAGGAGAAGGCTTGCTTGGTTGAACTACCTTCCTGGCTGGCTTGGTTTAGGAGTGAAGATGCATAGTATAGTAAGGGGTGCTTGCTTCCCTGCTCAATCCAATCAATGGGTACCCGCTTGGTGCCCTTCTCCCTGCTAGCATACCAATCAAATCAATCGTCGGAGACGTAGTAGATGAAGTTAAAGGACTCTCGCTACTTTCCTCTGGAAAGAAAGAATTGCTTTTCGCCCCATCCTATCATGCGAGAACCGCGGGTGAGGAAAAGAGAGAACTTAATACTGGTTGGTTGGCCTTCACCCTCGTAGGGTTTCTTAGAAGGCTCGCCTAGTAGCGCTCACCCTCTTATTCATGTGTTCTAGTGTTCTTGTTCTCACGGATTAGCATCCCCAGCTTGAGGATTGATCTTGGGCCTCAGCGTAGGATAATGATGCGTAGTACCATCGATCAAATATCCTACTATTCTAGATTTAGAGAAGAGAAGGGCTAAACTGGGATCATTCCATCCCAAAGGCGGGAAGAAAGGACTTCTTTTAGTTTTAGCTCATTGTCTGATGAAGAGTCCTATAGCTAGTCTGTTACACTACTTGGATTTGCATCTTGTATAATGGGAAGCCCCTCTTCGTCTATTGCTCGGGCGATAGCAGCAAACTGCAGGCTCGAGAGACCTCCTTGCCTGGAAGAAAGAAGGGAAGAGCGACTCTCTTACTTACGCAATTAGTAGGGAACACAGCAGGCCCCAACAAGCCAGTCAGTTTAACCAAGAATGCCATGTCTGCGAACGGTATAATCGCTTTCCGAGGATCCCTTCCCTCTTCGAGACAGAATCCTATTCTCTTCTCTATTAAATAAAGCACCCTTGATCATCTTCCGTTCATTACTACTAAGCAGTTTCAAAAGCAAACTCTCCAAATTGACCCTAACCCATTGATAGGTTGCAACAGCATTTAGAATGATCGCTGTCGTGACCGAAGCAACTAGCATAGCAAGTGCTGTGGCCCTTGCTTGTGCTGCGGCTGAAAAGCCGTTGTTTTTCGCCTGCTTCTAAAAAGAATTCAATCAGAAGGGACCGCCAAGCCAAAACCGCAATGCCTATTGCCTAAGCACCAATTCAGAATATAGCAAGTTCATGCACTCAAACGAACGAAACGTCAGTCTTGGGCAAGGAAAAATCATACAAAGTAAGTCCACTGTGCTCAGTGAAGAATAGGGCAACAAGCTCCGACTCCGCTTCAGGTGGTGTACGGTACCGAGAAATTCTCACAAAAAAATAATGTCTGGCCGATTAGCAGAGACAAAAGCAAGCGGCTTTATGTTTATGGGTGGGATGCTATAAGACATACTACGTGTGTGAGAACCTTTTTTTGCCCGGGAGGCTTTCTAAAGCGACTTTGACCGTTGCTTCACCCGAAAGTGAGAACCGGCGCGGCGAAGAATCACTCCGCTATGCTGCCGTGATCGTATATACGAAATCACCACATGGCTGGCTCATCTCTATCAAATTCAGGCCAAGGGGAAGGGGGTAAAGCAGTCTATTGAGCTAAGCAAAGGAGGACTGTAGACTGGACGAAGTCCGACCATTCAGTGAGCTATGGAGCTAATCTGTAAGCGGCGCAGGGCAGGATGGACGAGAGAATGTCAAGAGGCCTTTGAGGACTTAAAGGGAGCCATCATGGCGGATCCGGTGCTGGCCTTGCCGGATCATGCTAAGCCGTTCGAGGTACATACCGATGCTTCGGACTATGCCATCGGTGGAGCTCTTATGCAAGAGGGGCACCCAATCGCCTATGAGAGCCGTAAGCTCAATGACCTTTAGAGATAGGGGCGGAAATACACAGTACAAGAAAAGGAGATGACCGCCATAGTGCACTGTCTACGCACTTGGAGACACTATCTGCTCGGGTCAAAATTCGTTGTCCGAACGGATAACATAGCCACCAGCTATTTCCAAACACAGAAGAAGCTCAGCCCTAAGCAAGCAAGGTGGCAAAACTTCTTGGCTGAGTTCGATATGTGTATCGAGTATAAGCCAGGACGCACGAATCTAGTGGCTGATGCGTTAAGTCGGAAAGCAGAGCTTGTGAGCTTGAAGCTACAGGAGATAACTGCTGTGAGCCGGTTTAGGAGCACCCTTTCTGATAGGATCAAGGAGGGTCTACAATATGACGCAGTAGCTAGGAGTACAAGCTGTCAAGGAATAAAAACGTCGCTTTTGGGAAAAGGATGGTCTGCTCTACACCAAGGGGAATAAGCTTTTCGTCCCAAGGTGGGATAACATACGTAGGGACTTGTTGAAGGAGTGTCACGACACTCGCTGGGCAGGACATCCCGGTCAGCACCGAACAATGGCGTTGCTTGGCACTCGATTTTATCGGCCTCAGATGAAAGAAGACGTGGAAAGTTATGTCCAAACCTGTCTTGTGTGTCAACAAGACAAAATAGAACATAAGAGGCCAGGAGGAGAGCTAGATCCTTTGCCTATCCTCACCAGACCATGGCAAAGTGTTACTATGGATTTCATCTCTTGCTTGCCCAGGGTGGATGGGCTTGGAAGCATCATGGTGGTGGTCGATATATTTTTAAAGTATGCCACCTTCATGGCGGCATCTGCCGACTGCACTGTGGATGAGGCCGCACGCTTGTTTATGAAGAACGTGGTTAAGTACTGGGGGCTGACTCGACCATACTTACATTTGTATCCATCCCGGAAAGCGAGCTTCTAGACTGTTCACTTGGGCTTCAAGATTGAGCTTGGGATCATGCAGTTGCCCCCACCTTCAAGCTCGGGGGAATAAAGAAAGAGGGAGCTACCCTAGAAAGGAAGGGGCAAGGGAAAGCCCATTATGAAAGATATACAAGCAGGAGTCGTAACCCGTGACCCCTTTAGGATAGGGGTCAGTCAACTATGGTTTTGAGTAGAGCCTTTCTAAGAACACTTGATCAAAAGATGCATGCACAGCTCATGTGGGGTTAGATTACTCTTTTATTACCTTATTTATTACCTTACTGCCCCCTCCCTTAATGGATTCAGAGCCAGGTCAAGATACATGGTAGTCATCATACCTACGAGTGAAGCTAAGGAGAGTGACTACTGACCGCTTTCTGGCTTACGGGCGTGCTTTCGATCCCTAATATTAGTATTGAAGTTGGTCAAACCCCTTATTTTCAATTGATGTCGCCCGCCCGCTGTCCGGACGGCTCACCATTCATATCCCATTCTCATTCCCACTCCTGTTCCGCGCTTTCCTGATATAGTTCTCCGCCCTCTGAATTCCAACCCGCCTCTCTCCTTTCCGTAGGACTTCTCCTTCCTTTTTGCACGCTGGATGGCTTTTAGGTCTTCGGCTTGCGGATCAAATTATACCAACCGTATATCCATCCTTTCAAGCGAATGAGTATACGAACAATAGAGAAGAATCCGAGCGATCGAATGACTATGAAAGACGGGGGCAAAGCACGAATGCAACAATCGAGATTAGAGGGATTCTCCGTTGTTTAATGGGAACTGCGTGGGAGAGTGGTACGCGCAAGGTCTCGCTCTTCTTTCTAGGAGTGCTCCTTTTCAAAGTCCTGTTTTTGGGGGTATGCGAAGCTCAATATCTAGAGTCCGGGGCGTTTCCAATCAAATCTTATCTGTGGGGCCGATAGTAGTACTTTTTCGCTTATTATTTCTCTTTCCAGGCGAGGGCACCCCTCTTCAATTTCCTTTTGAACAGTCATTTCAATCTTTTTCTTCATTGATAAGTCATCGGTGGTTAGGCCTTTTCTTTTCAGCAAAGGAGATTTTTCAAGGTCTCAAAAAAAGATGTAGTAGTGAATAAGGATTGGTGCGGAAAAGGGGGCGGCCCCTCTTATTCTCCTCTTCGTCACAGTACAAAGCTTCAAGTAGATAGAAAAGATAACGGTATGAAAGTGGCATATAATAGTACAAGCTTAGGAAGGGTGATGTAAGTCCATTCTTTCTTGCATCATAGGGAAAAAAATGACCTAAATTTCTGGTCGGCTTGATCGTTCTAGAAGGTTCCAAACGCTGGCATAGATGGACACCCTCTCGGCTTGATCGTAACTCGGCCAGGGGGTATTTCTCAATGCCTTACAAATTTTTTCCATTTCCCCCCTCGTTAGAAAGGGGGAGTCCAAATGCAATGCGTCTAGGACTTCCTCTTCGGGAATACGCCCTACCCTCCCCTGTGGATCAACCACCTCTAATACTTCGTTGAAGGTTCTAATCACCTCCCCCTTCCAAAAGCTTCTCTCATTTTCTGAGAGAAATTCCAAGCTCTCCTTCTGCTCGGTGTTGGGAGAACTATTACTGGATTGGTTGTCGGGAGTCGCGCCGGAACCCGGGGAAGATTCCGGCGTCAAGAATTTGTCCGAGTTATTCTCACTGGAAGGGTGGCCAACCAGAGAGGTAGAAGTAGAAGAGGGTGTAGCGGGAGACCCCCCCTCTGGAGCGGGTAGTAGTGGTGCTTGGGGTACGGGCACCCACGAGCTAGAGGCTCCCGAATCCGCCCCAGAACAAAACATTAGAGCGAGGGGCTCCTCGTGTGGGGAGGCGCTGATAATCGGAAAAGCCCCCCCTTCTTGTGGGGGAATTAATTGATTAGATACCCGAGAACCATAATCTTTCCTAGAAACAGCTTCTACGACGATAGGCGTAAAGGCATGATTAGTTCCACAAATCTCACTGCACTGACCATAGTAAACTCCTTCTCGTTGTACCGAAATAGAGGTCTGATTTAAACGACCAGGTACAGCATCACATTTGACACCTGAGGAAGGTACAGCCCAACTATGAGGTACATCAGCAGGTGTTACAATAATACGTAGATGAGTTTTGGCTGGTACAACCACTCTATTGTCCACTTCTAATAAACGTGATTGACCCAATTCTGGATCATCTTCTGGAATCGTATAACTGTCAAAAGTGAGTGACTGTTCATCGGAACTGTTATAGTCCGAATACTCATAAGTCCGATACCATTGATGTCCAATAGCTTTGATAGTAATGGCTGGATCTACTACTACCTCATCCATTGAGTATAACAGAGCAAATGATGGTATAGCAATGAACATCGGGATGATACTAGGAAATATGGTCCGAAGAATCTCGATAGTAGTTCCATGAACAATCCTTTGCGGGATTGGATTTTTTTTATAGTGGAAATGCCATAAAGCGCGAACCAAGATCCGTGATACGAAAACCAAAATCAGAATGAGGAAGAAAAAGATATCGTGATGTAAGTCTATTATTCCTTGCATCATAGGTGTTGCTGCGTCTTGAGATCCTAATTGCCATGGTTCTGCTGCATCACAAGGAGCAATTGTGAGGAATCGCCATTCTAGAACAATCATTTGGTTTGGTTCATTCTTTGACTGCTCTGCTCCCCCAAAAAAAAGAGGGAGACTTGTTCTTGCTCTCCCAATCTCTTAAAATTAAGAAAGACTTGTCGGAAATCGCCGGTTGGTTTAACCGAGAAAGACATGGGACTTGTTGGGCATTACAGCTCCGAAGAGCATTTTTTTCGATCTTGTACTAAGGTACACTGAACACCAATCCAATCTCGACGAAAATGGAATCAACTCGATCATTCAAGTCGGATAGCATTTATCTATGCCGACCCACATTAACAGCTTTCTTCTCTTATAATTTCTCGAGTTACAGGGGAATCGAGTGACTTTCTCTTAAATTATATAAGTCTAAGAGAGAGTCATTCTAGATTTAAAACTAACCCCATCAGGCAAGTGGAGTAGAATCAATCAAGTGGCATACCTTGAATCTAGCCTACAATCCTTTCTTTCTTCTTTCAATTGATAGTTAGCCGGGCGTATCTTGTTCAAGAAAAAGCTCTTTCTTTTGGTGAATATCCGGATACCCGAAAGTGACAGCTAAAGATGAATGCCCAGAATCGTAGATTGTACGAGCTTCAAATCAAAACCACAATGAGAGACATTCGATCCCAGAATTAGCTCTATCCCACCTCCAATGAGATGTGTTAAGCATATACTTACTTTTTGTCTTGATTTAAGAGTTAGCCAAGGGGCGTAGCGTTGAGCTCAATGAAAGTGTCCCTTCCTTTCTTTGAGTCAGTCATTGTTTGATCTCCTGCCTCTGGATTGCCTACGAAATGAAAATGGGGACATAGGAACTGAACTCCAGACCCGGCCTTTCCTGAGAGTAGTGTTCTATATCTATAAGTAAATAGGTTCCTCGAAGCCCGCAAAGCCCGATCTTTCTTTCCCGGGTCACTCTGGTTATATTGAGATTTCCCTGTGCTTTCTCTTAATGGGAGGAGTGTGCCCCGTTCTTCTCTATCCGATCTCCTTCTCCTCGAGCAGTAATTGGGGCATTTCCTAGTTACCGAATCCTACTCTTCCGCTCTCGCTCTTCTTTCTACAGGTACGAGTAGCATCCTATTATAGGGAGTCCTCCCACTGGAGTGAGTTTCTTCCAGGCAAGAAGACAGAGAGTGACCTTGAAGTGTGCTTCTTGTTCGTTTTCTTCCCTTGGCTCCATTCCATCCTTTATAAAGTACAGGTCCCAGGTCCGCCCTTTGAATATGAGCTCTCCTGTGAGATGATCCCAAATCATTCTCCAACCAGCAGTCAGGCCTAATATCAAAGGCATCAGCCGCAGCAGAAGCTAGGTTCTATCATTCATCCGAGGGCGTTTAGGCTCTTTAGTGCTATACTCGCTTTCCCATCGACCTTTCTGTGTAGGATTTCCATCTTAGTTGTCAGACGCTATCTTTGCCTATCAGACTATGCAGACCTAAAGTCTGACTTTGATTATTAAATACAGTTATGGAGTTTCCCTGCCTAACCTAGTAGATGGAGTGGTGCCCTATTATGCGCGATAACACGCAAATAAAAAAATATTGTACGAGAATAGTCCGCTCATTCTCTGCTCTTTCTTTCGCTCTTTTTGAGTGAATCCGCCCACGGGATCTATTTTGTTCCAGACACCCATAGGGATAAAAACCTTTATGCTTCTTGCTTGATAAGTGAGTTTGCTTTCCCTTTCGGCTAGTCTTCAATCATGAGGAAAGCTGACCCCATAAGTTGGGCATTCCTGCGGACACCGTCCCAGTTATCTGGATCGGGAATGAAAACTAGACGAATCCCATTTTGAAGAAAGAATTCCCCTTCTTTTCTTGCCTGTAGGAAATAGGCAATAGAAAAAAGATTAGAGGACTCACTTGACGTTGTGTATAGCGTAAAGAGCTCTTTTTAGGATCAAAATACGCTGTTTCCTCAAGTCTGATCCTTTTGAACGAACTCTTATGAGTGGAAAGACTGATTCGAAAAATCAGTCCCAACAGTTGAGGCGAGAAACAAAACCTAACCTCTGATTTCACCTCTTTGAGTCCTCAACTTCGACCACTTTACCATGGAATGTTTTCTGTGACCCATCCTTATTTAAGATAAGCGCTTTCAAGCTTCCTTGCCATTGCGATTGAAAAGGTTTGTTTAGAGTTGGATTAGCTGACCCAACCACAGCCAAGCGTGGAAATGGTTGGAATCTTGTGACTGCGCGGCTTAACTTATTTCCTTCAAATACTACTTTGAATAGTGCTTGCCCCTCTGAAAAGAAGGAAACTATTCTCTACCTCCCGCCCAACCCACTATCCATAAACGTTGATTGACTTATTTCACCTTTAGAGCTGACGACTTCCACCTGGAACTGAAAGGATTTTGTTTAAGATCTTACCCCTCCAAAAGGCTTCCCACATCAGAAAGACTACAGGAACATTGTTTCAATCTATCCACTTTGCCCTAACAGCAAGCAGGACTGGACTAACCAGCTCTACTCACTTGCTTCCAACAGTCAAGCTATTCTATCGGGTCTTCCTCACTATTTTTTAATAAAGTAAAAATAAACTTAAAGCAAGCTGAGAATGAAATAGTCGGATTTGCAGAAAACTGCTTACTTCAAGCGCAACACTCAACCTTCCCGCCTTTTAGAGGAGGTGATGCACCAATCATTTGTTGTCCTGACACATTTGATTGATGTATTCAGGAGTCCCCCGCTCTTCACTAACTGAGAGCAAATCCCCGTCGACAAGATAGCCGGTAAAGGGAGAGTCCGTAAACTGCCTGTACGTCTTTCCCGAGAACGAATTCAAACCCGGTCTGTCACCCGAAAAGCCATGGAGAACGAAGGCACGCTCACGACGGAACAAACATCTGACACAGCCGCCGAGATAGCCATGCTCAAACAGAAGTTGGAAGAGATGACAGTCCTCTATCAACGTTCGGTGGCTAACCAGAAGCAACCGCTACTCCCAGTCTCGGAGGTAGCGCCCTCTTTCGTTCCACCGCCCTCTTCAGCATTCACCTTTGGGGCAGAATCCAGTAATACAGCGGCCGGTTTTGGACCTCCAACACAGGATCCATTACAAGCCTTTTTGCCTTCCGCTCCTCAAGTCCGCTTTGCACCACAATCTGTACAACTACCTCAAGGGTCGGAAATGTTACAAGTCCCACCCCCCTCAGTTGTACCACCAGCATACCCTCAGACTTTTGGTCAGGTTGAGTCTGAGACAGAAGGTTTCTCACGCCCGCCAAGGGGCATCTCCAAATGACAAGAACGACGACCTAGCCCAGAAAGTGCATGCCATGCAGAGCGCCATCCAATCCATGCAAGGGCTTTCCATGTACGGGAGCATCGATTTCAGGCAATTATGTTTTTCCCGGATCATCCACTTCCTCCAAAGTTCATGGTACCCGACTTTTCCCAGTTTGATGGCACGGGGAACCCCATTTCCCATCTCAAGCTTTACGCCGGTGCTCTCTGTGGGTACGCACATGACAGTAAGCTGTGCGTGCAACTTTTGCAACGAAGTCTCAAGGGCTCAGCCTTGCAGTGGTTTGCCCAGCTGAACCTACAAGAAATCCGTACTTGGCCTGACTTGTCAAATGCATTTCTCACCCAGTACAAGTACAACTGCGAGCTGACTGTAGACCGCTGTGCTTTAATGGAAATGAGTCAGAAGTCGGGAGAGTCGTTCCGAGAATATGCCCTCAGGTGGAGAGAGTCGGCCTCCCAAGTGCATCCACCCCTCACCCAATCAGAGCATTCTCAGCTCTTCCTCAAGACCTGCCTATCAGAATACTTGGAAAGGATGTGCTCCAGTGTCGGACAAGGTTTTACTCAGATCATAGCCGAAGGGGAAATGATTGAGGCTGGCCTCAAGTCTGGTCGTCTCACTGAACGCTTTTTGTCAAGGAACGAGGAGAGTTCATCCTCCTACGTAAACAAGCTGCGGTTAAGAAGCCAGAGAAGAAAGAGGGGCAGGTATCAACAATCTTACCTCTGATTCAGTATGGAGGAAGCCAGTACCCTCCGTTTCAACCAGCTCTAGTACAGCCGAATCCTGTTCCACCAGTACAGGCAGCACCCGTGGCGCCGCCACCCGTTGCAGCTCCCATTGTCAGGGTTAATCAACAAAGGCAGGCCAACAGGAGGGGTCGCGTTTTCACTCCCATGGCCATAACCTACGCAGAAGCCTTCAATCGTCTACAGGCTGCAGGACATGTAGCTCCGATTCCGGCACAGCCCCCACAAATTCCTCCACCCCGAACTCACAATCCCGACTACAAATGCATCTACCATTCGGGACAAGTTGGGCATGACACCGAGAATTGCTATGCACTCAATCAAGCATCGAATTCAAGACTTGGTCGAGTCTTCTGCTGTGGGAGCACAATGGGTTACTCCACCGGGGCAACCTAATGTTACTACCAACCCACTTCCCAATCATGGAGGGGTGAATACTCTAACCGACGAAGAAGACTTCATCGATCACGGCCTTTTCATAGGACCTCCTGGCGCAGTAGTATCAATCACGATGGAACAACCTGTGGAGGACGCCTACACCCGCTATGCTCGAACTCAAGACTGGGTGAATCCCAACGTCCGTAACATCATGGACGGAATGGGGTTTGATCCTACCAGAGGTTTGGGTATAATGCAGCAAGGCATTGTTGAGCCTATTCAAGCTTCCACCCACAAATGTCGATTCGGAACTGGGTATCGTCCTCGTTTTGGTGAAGAAGAATAATTCAGAAAGTCCAGAGCCCGGTCTGGTCTGCCTTATCAACTGACCATGAGCGGCTACTTCTGCAAGGAAGGCTCTTCTGAACCACTCAGCGGATATCAGGTCTACAATACCGTTCAGGCCCAAGGATGGGGACCCGAATTTGACAAAGAAGACGGCTTTGAACCCCCTCAGAAGACCAACGTTCCCCCTAGTCGTAGCCATTCAATTGGAAGAACTTGACCTGGAGGACAATATGATAGGCATGGCAGGGTTTATTCCCCAGTTGGACCCACGCAGAGCTTCACGTGCATCAAATGTGCAGAGAAAGATGCTCCGTCCACCGACACTTCCGGTTGACTTACCCTTTCTGGGAATGATGACCCAGCCACAGTCAATCCAGCTCCCATTTCTAACATCTACTGGGACACATCAAACGACGGCACCGGAAGTAGCATCTGTCTACCTGCCTTTCGAGCAATACGGGCCGTTAATGCCTCAGCCGGTGAATCTCCTGTTCATGGCACAACAGGGAGTCACGGACACTCATCGAGTTCCCTGGAACTATCCAATCATGCCCGAGCCAACTGAGCCATCGCCTGTTGTTGACGAGATAGACCCGCTCAGGACGTTGTTATACCCCTGAAGTGCTCTTCCAGCGCCTCATAGTCTTTACATAGTCTTTTTCGTACACCTGTAGAGCTGCTCATCAAGAAACGTCTCCCAAGTCGTGTTCCAACCAGATGACTCCATCTCTCTCTTGGATTATGTCCCGAATCCTCAGAATCGGTGTCTGATGGTCTTCATCTCCGCTGGAATCTTAACTTGACGTCTCGGCTTCCTCCTTCGATCCGTCTTGCAAGTGCAGGGTAACCCTAGGCCGGATCTCTACTTCATCGACTGTGTGCTTGCCGCCCAATCCTTCCCAACTCTGGCCGCCTGTAGCTAATGTTTTCCCAGTAGCGTCTCGTAAGCACCTTCGTGCTGAGCCGCCTTAACTAATAGGGGCACAAAAGTGGATGTTAAACTAAAGGTGCCTCAATGGTTCTGCCTTAAAAACTTCTCCAGCGGCTTCACTGGTCGCTGGTCTGCCATTAACATTAAGAAAGAAGAAAACAAAAGCCAGGGAGTTCATCTTGGCAGAGTGACCCAGGATACCCAGATCCGGATAAAGGAGGCACACTGTCCTCACTGACTTTAGGAGAAGCAATGACTTGCTAGCTCAGAGGAGAGCGGCATATTAAGCGACAACTTATGTCGAAGAACTGGCCTCGGGGATATATGAATTAGTAGACTAATACAAATAAAGCACATCAGCAGCATCGACATACTACCAGAGCTAGGACGAGGGAAGCTCAAGAACTAGCTACTAGGATTGGGAAAGGACTGACTCCCTTCCTGGATAGGAAGCCCTACTCTCTTACGCTATTTGGAGGACAAAGAAGAGCACGCTGTCCTTTAGGAACAAGAGCGCACTAGTCTGGTACAAGACTTTTATGGCACAGAAGGGGACGCTACTCTAAGAGCAGTCTTACACAGGAGATGCACCAATGACGGCCTATAGGAGATAGCAGAAAGAAAGAACAACGAAGAAAAGCACTTGGAAGAGTCCTGACCTCTGGAAGAAATCAAAGAAGACGGCGGGGTCCGGGCTTGGCTCGAATTGACCCCTTGGGTTACGGGGGAAACAAGAAAGAAGGCAGAAAGGGATTTCAGCGCTTACCTCGGCTCCATGAATGGCCGTTAAATCGTACATAACTGATTGTCTAACGAAAGAAGTTGGCCTTCGGAGAGAGGCTCCTCTACTATCTTGACTTCTCTTTTACCCTAGCTCAGGAGAAAGAGGCACCAGGAGAGAGTCTATAGAAGTTAAGCCTGCGGAGCTAACCGGCTGCTGCTTGTCCTATAGGAGACAAGCTACCTGGGACGGGAAGTATATGCTTCTTGCTTTGGAGGGCAGGACGAGAACCTCTTTCTTTGACTACCTTTTAGTTTAGTAATAGAGCAACCCGGAGCTTGGGGCACCTTAGCTCGACTTACAGTACAAGGAAAGAGGCTGCTTTAGACTTATTCATGAAAGAACACGACCCTGCCTTTGTAGTTAAAAACAACAGACTGAGGACGGGGGCTCAGTCCGAGATAGGAGAACGAACTCACCTAACAAGAGCAGCAAGCCAGAGCTTAGCCCTATGATATATATATTCTATAGAAGCGAATCCGCCTTTTAGGCAGATAACCGGCTCGGCTGGGGGGCTTCCTTCTCTTTGATAGTTCCTTTATTTCATAACCTGCCCATCCCCTATCTATTAAAGCGCATTTTTAGATTCTTATGAGGTTGAAAGCTTGGCTTTGATCCACCATAGACCATTCAGTTTCAGTTCATTGATGACGTCTTCCTCTTATCGTTAGCCTTTTCTGTCTTTACTCCTTCGTCTCCTCTCCTTAACAGTCGAGTTGATTCTCTCCTTACTCAAATAGGGCTTACGTACGAAAGAGAACCCTCCGAAGCAGCTACTCTTTCACCTTCACTTTTTTCCAGTCCTTTACTTTATCTTGATTCATAAAGACCGTCTTTTTCGCTTAAAAACTCTTTACGCAATCAAATCACAAAGAATAGGAAGCCTTCTCGCACTAAACTATACCAGACTTCTCAGACGAGACGAGTAAAGCGAAAGGTCAAGTAAAGTGATGACAGGAAAGCCTTCTCTGATCTATGCCCACCCGGATCTAGCCTGATCTAGTTTGGATAGCTTGAAGATCTCTTCCTTTCTTCAAAGGGAACAAGGATTGTAATTGGGCACCAAATCTTTCTATCCTAAGATCTAAGATTGTACGCAGTTAAGTTAGTTCCTAGCCTAGCATCTACTAGTCCTCTCCTATTCGTATTAGCTAGCTTGCCAGAGGGTTTCGGAATCAATCCAATCATCCATCATATTCTCCTTTCTCGACTTAACGTAAGCTAGGGACTATGCCAAAGAACCTGATAAAGTAAAGAAAAGTTTGGCGAGGGCCAAGTATAGCTCCCCCTCTTTCCATAGCTTTGGCCTCCTATCCTATAAAGGTATTGCTTGACGAACTGTATTGCCAAATAAATATTTGCTTGTTTCTCTAAAATGGTTGTATTCCACTTCATTTTCTTTCTGCTATTCCCCTCGTACCGTTCTCGCCATCTTAATGTTCTGCCAATTCTTCTACCATTATATATTTCTGTGTGCAGTCCTTCTGTATGTAGAACATTGGCTCCAGGGTCCAATGGGTGCACCTGACCGTCCCCAGTTCAGTTGGAACAGAAGTCACCAGCTTTCATTGGCGGGAAGCTGACTGAGGTCTTCCTAGTTGACGACAATGGTCAACCTGTCACGACCGTAGTGGGTCAAATAGAATGAATCCGATATGTTCATTCTATTTGTTTCTTATCCCATAAGATGGAAAATCTCCCCGTATTGTGGTATCGGCCGTACCTACCTAGCTCCTCGTTGGTCCTCTTTCTCTATGATATTAGTGGATCGACTTTGGTTACAGTAGAAAAGGAGGGAAAGGGCTTTGCTTTCTGAAAGAGAGAAGGGAAAAGGGGGGCTCCAAAGGCTGAGTCCACTCTGAAACCTCCTACTTGACTGGCCCCAGAGGTCTCTCTCCCTTCACTCTATCGATTGCACTATCATGGGCAGTTGATCTAATCAAGTCCTCTCTCAAGGCAGGACAAGAAGGCCTCCGGACAAAGGCATTAACACTAGGAGAGGAAGAAAGCGACTACCAACATGGTGTCTATAAGGTTTGGAGCACTGCAACCAGTCTCTATACACGTCGAAGAGATGGATCCTCTGGACACCGAAGTTCGGGTCATCCCTGATGACTCAGAAGAGATACAGCGGGGGTTGGTAGCCGTCAATAGCCCAGATGGAGATATAATGTGGGGAGACCCCGATCTCAATGAGGAGGACGATTGGGAAGTGGTTACCCCCAAAGAAAGCAAGAAAACCCAACAGACGGGCCATGCCCTAACAGCCGAAACTCAAATTAAAGGACGTAAGAGAAGTGAAAGATGATAAAAATAGAAGTAAGAAGCAGCCTAAGAAGAAGGAAAAAGTGCCCGATGACTCCCCAAAGCAAGAATGAAGGGTTCCGGTCACCCTTGCGGACCACCTGAAATCCAAGAGAGCAACAAAATCACTCCTCAGATGAAGACCAAGAGGTTTCATCATGCAACATGATAACGGTGGGCCCTGCTTCGGCAAAGAAAGAAGAAAGGCTAACTTCCCTGATTCCTGTTCTAGAGCCGAGAGAAGAATGCACACTGCCTACCCTAATCGAGTTGCTTGAAGATTGCGAGATTAGCGATAGCGATGCTATTATAAGGGGAAGGCTTCTCTCGAATGTATGAAGGGGAAGAGATACCCGAAGGCATCTTTTCAGAAGCATTTCCTACCCCGCCTGAAGCTAGCATATACCCGCCATGGCGGAGAGGCAATATGTTTCAGAGGTGTGTCGAGGCCTGCTACGCAGAGGCTCACAGGGAAGAAAGAAGGGCAAGTTAACCCTGATAGCTATAATGGACAGGGGGCATGGCGGCCGTGGTCCTTTTCTCTTACGGAGGAGGAGGATGATGAGGATTTACTCACTGACGAAGACGCCATGAGTCAAGATGAGGAAGAACAGCAGCTATGGCCAGACATGTGCTCGCCCTTCCGTCTTTCTTTCTTTCTTCCCCCATCAAATGTAGATTCTGTCGTAGATCTTATTACAAAGGAAGATGGTGTGGATGAATGAGCTGCTTTTTCAATTGTAGTTGTAGGACTTTCCGTATCAGTGGAAGGGGGAGCGAAATCAAGGAGTTCTTCGAATTCTTCTTTCTTTTGTTTCAAATCAAGTTCATTGCTTCTTGCTTGGTCTTCCCGGTCTATCTCGACCAGCTTATACCGAATCGGTGCTTTACGCTTTAATTAATCGGTCGTCCATAGTTTGAGTATCGCTTCGAAAGTCCCCCCTCAAACCCCCCCCGCGAATCGCTTGCAGCTTTCGAGCCCTTAGGCTTTATCCAGCCAGCGTAGGCTCGTTGTTCACCTGTAGGTCGCGACTCCCTGACGGGGAGCCTAGCTTTCCGGAAAAGGAAGGAGAGGCTCTAAAATCAATCGGGTCTGGTGTGCTTATCCATCGTACGTGAGCCGTTCCGGTGCTTATCCATCGTAGTGAGCCGAGTCTGGCCCATCAATGAATGGGCGTTGAGCCCCTTGCCGGGTAGGCCTTATCAATTAGAAACCAAATCATAAACTTAGTTTTTCGTCACACGAAACTCAACCTCGAAATTAGGCCTTTTTTTTCCGTTTTCGAAGCTGCATAACGATAAGGCTGGGCAAGCTGCTTGTGTAGCTAACGATCTTTCGTTTAGTTCAAAGTTTTTTCCAAATAGTTTGAGTTGAATTCCATTAGTTCCTATAGTAGTCGTTGAAGTTGACTGGGACGAATGCCGAAGGCTAGTTCCAGTAGAGTGGAGGCGAGTGATGAACTTGTTGTGCCTTAGTTTCTCGATTTAGTGAGCGAGTCAAGTTCACCAAATCGCTTTCATTCTTATTTTATTCTAACGATACAAGTCATTGATTGTGTCCTATTAGACGAGAGCTTTATCGATCGATTTCTTTATCAAAATAATCTGATGTCGCGCGGGAGAGGGCAGTGGAAATGGGAGAAAGAATCGATCTAGTGGCAGGAAGCAATCGACACCTGAGTTTCACTCAAACTCTTCTGAACGAGACTTGGGACGCATGAACCGGCTTTTGCGCTTCCTCGATTTCGGAGTCAAGCAAGAGAGAATGTTTCTGGATCTTTCTCTTCCTTCGACCGCCCGCCGGATAAATGGAAGAAAATGGAACGTGGAATCACTATAAACTGATTAGTGACGAGCAACTAACGGATAATGCGTTCATTTGGCACCTTCGGGCGTCAAACCCGAATCAGCTATAGGAACAAATATGTTGAGTGCTAGACCGGTCCGAGAACTGATGCGAGCACCCTAATGGATCGAGCAGTCACTCCACCTGTGAGAAAAAGTCCAAACTAGGAGAAAATCTCTTTCGCGTTGTAGCCAAAACATGGGAACAACAACTCCGGAAAGAGCGATAAAAAGAAGTTGCTATTATCAGTTTGAGTTGGAGCGAACCGCAAACATCCTGCTTCGGGAGGATGGGAATAGTCAAATTCCTTGTTGGGTGGGAATAATAGCCAGAGAACAAAAAATGGGTGAGAGTGGTCCACCGACTCCTCATATCGATCACTAAACTGAGGTCGGCTCGATCACGAAGCCCAGAATCTAGATATGAAATATATGTGACTGCTTCCACTTCCCTGACCGCTCTTTCATCGAGTCAAATCTTACTAGGAAAAGAAGCCCCACTATACATATTGATTGCTCTCACTATCAGTCAATGACTCGCGAGTGAAGACCAATCTGAGCCGTTGCCGACGTGACCCGATTAGTTTTGGTAGGACGTACGAGTGGGAAGCTCGACGCATTCGCTAAGCGAAGAGCTTAATCTACAAGATTCCGTATTCGAAGCGGGGACGATATCCGATCTCCCACTGACGTAGGTTTACTGAAAGCGACCATTTCATAGGTCCTTCTTTATCCACACGGACGAGGGTTTAGACTTGAGCTTGGTTTAGGATACCACGTCACACACCTCATCTGGGAATCGGAAGCGCTAACGGAAACTGGTAGCAAGTACTGATGGACTTCGATCAGGATTTCCCGGTCATTCAACCAAGCCAAGGCGGTTCATGAGGTAGAATGATAGATCTTCGAAAACTGGGAAGGGGTTTACTGAAAGCACAAGGATCGCCAGGCTATTGATCATAGTACGATGTCCTTAACTTAAGGGCTTCGGTCAGGAGTACAGGGAGTGCCGATTAGAACCAGACGAGGGGTCTTTCCTCGTGGTATGGCCTCCTCCAGGTCCCGCCTCAACGAAGCGGACCATCCGCCTATGAGAAAGCGAGTTGCCCATTCGGGTGGGTAGAACTCCTACCCCCTCCTCCGCTTCAGAAAGGAGTCACCTTTGCTCGAGACTGGCTTGCTCAGCTCCCGATCCTCCAAGAGAGAGAGTGCCCTAGAATTATCATTCTAACGATTTAGGCCAGCAGCCCTGCCTGGCGAGTTGAGATCGGCCTCGTGGGTTCGGACAAGGTGAGGAAAGTCCGAATTAAAGACTACCGACGGTGACGCCTCCACCTGCGTGATTAGTTTGGATGAGACCAGAGAGTGGGAAGCTACCCGCTTTCGCTAATCACCGGGTTGACAATACGAGGGTATGTCTTATTTATCCGGCTCCGAAGCACTTCTGTCCTAACCTCGCTCAGTTCTTTCATAAGATATCACCAGATCCAGTGATAGACCATCAGAAAGTGGGAAAGTACACAGTGGCAGTCCAGACTTAGCGCCTGGGACGCAGCCTTTTTACCTTCGACTTTCACTGGAGTTGCCCTTAATGAAGCAGAAAGTAGCCCAAAAGCTTATAACAAGATAACCATCATAGCTCTTTTTTTATTGGAAAATCGGGTTGCCAGTCCGATTGGACAGAACTGCTAGCCTCCCTCTTCGCTTTCCAAGGGTGAGGCCTCCACCCCGGGGTTCAGGCTTCGAAAGGGAAAGGGAGCAAAGCCTTCCTAGGTTCCAAATTCAGTGGCTTAGAGAGAGAGAGATTGAGCCTCCACTTCAGCAGAACCATGCTGGGAAAATAAGGGGGAGCGCGGAGGGAAGACAAGCTGATATTCCATGCCATTCCTCACTCCGGAATGAAGGGAGGGTCCTGCTTAAGGAAGAAAGCAATCCGGTCAATGAATCTTTCTAAAGGCTTGGTATCAGTGCATTAGCGCTTCAGTCTTCTATTCCAGGTAAGCAAGTCGGATGTCTCCTAGCCAGCCTGCTCTGTCTCTTATCATCAAATCGGCTGTTGAAAGATCGGCTGCTCGAGTGAAAGTAGGAATGCCGGTTCTTGGTAGGATTCTATAAAGCCTCCTTCTGCTTTTTAGACGAGGAAAGCAATCCAATCAGTGCGGTCAGTCCAGTCAAGTCCTTGACTTCGGTCGTAGGTTGAAAGTCAAGAAGTAGCTGCTCTCCTAGATGCACGAATAAGGATATAGAATAGAATAGAACAAGGTAATCCGCAAGTATCGAAAGAGCAGGTAATTCCATCTAAAGATGAGAAAGAGCTCTCTTAGGCAAGCAGTAGGGCTTTGGGGGGATCCCCAACCAAGGTAGCTCTTTCGGGTGCGGGGCTTGGTAGATCATAGAGAGAGTCTTTCCTTCCGAAGTCAACTCTTGCGATTGCGCCCCTCATCTATTAGTCTTACAATTTCTATCTTTCTCTTTCGGGCCGTACTCTCGGGCAATGAATGATTTGGAAGACAAAGGGCTAGGCCCCCCTTCAAAATAACAATAAGCAACATAGTAAGTTGGCGCGCAACTCTCCTATGAAGAGGTGGAATACAAAGTTCTCAACATAAGAGAAGGAAGCTACAACTATTGGGATAGCAGCTACGACTATCGAGTGAGTAAGAAAAGGAACTGTATTAGCAGTGGGCGCATCTTCGTCAAATATTTGCAAATTGAATGCAAAATGGACTCTTTCCTTTACCTTTCTTAGTGAGATGAGCCTTGATGGATCTAAGACTTCTTAGCGGAGGTTTAATATTAGTAGGCGTATTTCCCACTACTCCCTTTAGGAAGAAGCGAGCTTAAGTAGGTAGGTTCATATTTCAGGGATCCTTTCTTAATGACTAGGTGTATGAGTTCCCTAGCCTTCCTCTTTGTACTTGACCGTTCTTGTCAACGTACTTGAAACACTGGTGCAAAGTTGAAGGTACAATGCCGTTTGCATGGATCCACGGCCTTCCCAGCAAAAGGCTGTTGTAAGTCTCGTTCTCGATCACGTAGCAAGTGACTTCTGTCTTAAGATCTGCAATCTGGCACTTGAGGCGAATCTTGCCCATAGCTTTCTGAGACTCAGCGTTGTACCCTGGGTCTTAGTGCTGCTCAGCTTCCTGGTGAGTATCCCGACCTTCCTTCCCGTTTTTAGGGGTATAACATTTAGGGATGCCCCCGGATCTACTTGCACTTGGCGGAGTTTGACTTCACCAATCTATCCTGAAAGGTACAGTGGACGATTATGGTGAAGGTCCCCAAACAACAAGTCTTCTCGAGAAAATGTGAGGTCTGGCTCCTCCGCCTTCATCTTCTATTGTATGCCTCGGTTCTCTTCTTGAGGTACATCATTCACTTGTATCTGGTGTACATGGGGTGCATGGGGTGCATACTTATCGGCTTCTGATAGAGCCTTGACCTTGTCGGATGTCAGGTGACAACCTCAACAAGTCATACATGGTAATTCTAGCTGGGACATTAGCGAGTTGTGCTAAAAAATCATAATCGAAAGGCTCATCTAAGCCGGGCAATGCTTTATTCTTCACCGTGGGGATTCGACCGTCTCGGGACATTTTCGGTGGTAATCAAGCCCAGAGCGGGTTCCGTCTACATCATTTACACTGACTAGGGTCGGTGTCTCTTCAGAATCAGACTTTGAAGCGTCCTCAACCCCAAGACGGATATGGCACACTGACCATGTTACAGGACTGTACAAGTGACATAGGCAAGAAATCTCCAAGTGTCATAGGGGTTCTAGCAGTGCCCCCGGTACTTTTGACGGAAGGGGAGAGAGAGACCTACTAGCCAATGTAGGGGGTTACCCACCGGTAGTCTAGGAAACTAGTTCATAATAGAGAGGTGGACTCAAACGAAAAGTAAGGGAAAGCCCAGTCAGAACAAGAATTCCTCTATTAGATAGGAGAGAGAGGGAAGAACCTATTCTATTCCTAAATCAGTTGTTGACTACGATGTGCAGCTACTAGAGGGTCATTCCTATACAGGAGATGCACCAATTAATGCGTATAGCAGATAGTACGCAGGATGAACACAACCCTATTAGGTTACAAAACTCAAATCTATTTGTTGCACTAAAGGCATAAAACATAAATAGAGGCATAAATAGAATAATTCCTCTTCTACTCTTCTAGTAGATCCAATCCAGACAGATCTAGTATACGTACAAGAATAAGAAGGGGTCTTCCCCTAGGTGAGGGGATTGTGCTACTTGCTTTTCTCTTAGTTTCATAATAGGTCTTTCTCTTTTTCTTTCTTGTTCCGTCCTGCGCTAAGCAAGCGAGTCTTTCATTCCTTGCTCAAGTAAGTGAGGACAAGCCCCTTTCATTTATCTGGATCTGCCTATCCTCTCCAACAACCTCTTCTGGTAAACAATATGTACTCAGACTAGAGCCGGCTGTTACACAGCTGCTTAGTCATCCCTCGATGAAATACAGGAAAAGGGTAGCCCCATTCTAGTCTGCTTTTGACTCAAGAAAGCTTAGACCTCGTCTGAAATAGCAATCGAACCAAAGCTGGTCGGCAATGGCTTGGCCTTTTATCGTCTTCTGCGTTACATATATCATCTCATATTCTGTTCTGTCAACAGCATCTGCCACCGTGCGATTCTTCCTGTCAAAGAGGGCTTTTCAAATATGTACTTGAGTGGGTCCATTCTGGCAACTAGCATGGTCGTATAATTGAGCATGTAATGTCGAAGACGATTTGCGGCCCAGACTAAGGCGCAACATGTCCTTTCCAGAACGGAGTATCGGGACTCATAGTCGGTGAACTTCTTGCTGAGGTAATAGATGGCCTGCTCCTTCTTTCCTGTCTCGTCGTGCTGCCCTAGTATACATCCCATTGATGTTTCCAGGACCGTGAGATAGATGAGTAGGGGCCTTCCTTCATCTCTCTTTCAAGTTTAACCTTCTCTTTTGTTTCATTTCTTCTGGACCTTTCTGTTTTCCTCGTTTGCCAGCGGTGTGAACCGCGTCCGTTGCTGCGATCGCCCGGGGATCGCCTTTTCTTGCTGCCATGAGTGCCCCTTTCTCAAACTTTTCTCTAATATAAGGGCTGCCCTTTGCTGCTATTACATGAGCTTGAAAGAGCTTTCTTTATTTAGAACACTTCTCTCTTTCTCAGAGCAAGTGCTTCTGCCTCATCCTGTTCCTGAACGGGGGGTACGCTCGCCCCCCTGTTACATTGCCTTTTTCTATCTTTTTGATATCCTTCTCAAACAAAGTAGTCGAGTTCGCGAATCTCAACACAGAGCTCCTCATCGGTTCCATGAAGCCCTGACGAAAGACCTGAGCTGCTACTAAGGTAAACTTGAGCTACGGCAAGTAAACTACTTCTCTTCGCACGAGTCTACACGCTTCTTGCAAGAAAGTGACACTTCCTAACGGAATGTTACACCCCTAAATGAGATAGGACGACAGCTTTCATAATAATTCCATAAACACCTAGCGGGCAGCTTTATCTAGCGTACCGCCCTGCCATAGTCGCGAGAGAGCAGAGGCGAGCTGTTTGTACTTCAGTAAGAACAATCTTTCTACTTCGACAAGGGAAAATATAAATAAAGAGGAGATATGACCTCTTATAAAACTACTTTTCCTTTCTATATGATAATAATAGAACAATTCTTCGATGTCGGCAACCTCTTCTATGACCTGCTTTATGGGCTCAGCCAAGCTTCCATCCGGACACGAGGAACCGTTGTTATCAGTAGCACGCGAGATCTTATAAATGAAGCAGCCTTCACTCCACTGTCATTGCCGGTCTTTCTCTTTCTGTTTATAGACTTTTCCTTTGGAAAGAAGCGATTGAAGAGTTTACTTCAGACCGATAGATAAGAGTACAGCTATAACAAGGCAAGGGAGAGATTCGATTCGCTGTTATAGAAAGAGCAGATCGATATCCCTTTGCCTTATTGAGCCTGAATTTGAGCAAGGAAGGCCTATAGGTAGGATGCCCTATTCGATTGCTTTAACACGACTTTTGCTTAAACAAATAGGCCTACGAGATGAAATAACATAAGGAGCAACTAGAACAAGAGGAATGCTGCTTACCGAAGGACCTATCGCCTGCCCTTTTCTTCCTTTTCCCTACACCCCTTGTGGCACACCCTTTTCCATAGACCGAGAAAGGAAAGACAGCACGCCGAGAGAGCTGCTAACAAGGGCAGATATTGAAATAAAGTAATTCGTAGGCCGATTGATCGACCAGTTACAGGGCCGAAGACAGGGCAAGAAGAGATAGATCTCATTTAAAAGAAGATCGATTCACCAAAGCGATTGATCCAGAAGAGTGACTGGCAGATCTATTTCAAGAGAGATTCGCGCTTGGACCAGACCATCCCTTGATCCTAACCCTCGGAAAGAGCATTTGTGGCATCAATTGCTTTTCCACTCCGTCGAGTTCAAGCAAAAGGATAAGGGTGCAGACTTCCTAATCAATAGGCACGGACAGGTAGGAACGAAGTTATTATATTAAATTACAAGGGCTTGGCTAGTCTGCTCTTTCTGTTGTTCCTATGCCCGTTTTACGTGCTGAGAGAGACGTCGATTCGTCCTATAAGGTAAGGGGTTCCCTAAGGGTTTTAGCGGGCTAGGCGTCATAAGAATGTATTCTATGGGCAGCTAGACTCATTCTCTTGTGAGTCAGTCACTCTCATTTCATATGTAAGTAATTCACTTTCATCCCTTGCCCCGATGAAATCCCTAGCCCAATGCGCGCTGTTAAAACGGTTGAAAAAAGTCTTATCTTACTTGGTCTAGCTCTAGTGGCTGGCAAAGGCCAAACCCAGAGGGGGCTCAGGAATTCACTAATAACATATATAGGGGATAAAGGATAGATGAAAGAATAGCTAATGCCTCCTCTATTATCGGTCGACACCGAGACCTTACCTCTTTTTTCCAGGTATGTGCCGCTTTCCTAAAAAAAAAGAGAGTCCCCGTTCAGGTTTTATATCGGCATAGACTGACTATGAATCTAACTCCGGAACCAAGTAGGTATCTCCGTGAAGTGGAAGAAGGAAAGCTTCCCTTTGCAGCCTAACTCCGAAGGAATGAATCCGCTATCCCCTTCCAAAGGTCGAGTTTGATTAACTGTATCCAAGAAGTATACATATGATCCGCTGATGAAGGAAACTCATGGCCGGGTCTATCTTGCTCACGTCTTAGACTCCTCGCCTATTGTTGGTCTTGGAGGAGTAGTCACGTTCTTCGGGAACAGAGTACTAAGGAAGGCAGTTTGGACATCGACGGGTACCTACTGTTACAGAGGATGCATCAGAGTACTATTTCCGCTTTGAGTTTTACCGTACTAATCAGATCATTGAGCGCTTGCTGCTTGGGAGAGTCTGGTAGAGAGCACTTGTACTCCTCGAGAGATGTCTGAGAGGGGAAAGTCTACCAGAGAGTATGACGACCAGTTGGAGATAGAGATTCGAGATCTGAGTTCACATTTCCACTTCCTCCACCGATGGTCGGACCAGTGAGCCCGGTGGGATATACTGATCATGTAGGAGTTCTGAGGGTTTGCTTCAGGCGCTTGAGCCGAGCTATGGAGCATACCATTCTGCAGATGCGTGATGAGACTCGTGATGAGAAAGTGGAGGTCAGAGATCTGAGAGCTGCTACTGCGTCCTTTGAGACTGAGAGGAGTGACTTCCGAGATAGACTGTCAGCAGCTCATGAGCATAGACGCGCCCTAGAGAGCCAGGTTGCCGAGCTGGAGGCTAAGAGACAAATAAGAAGGAGTTCAGACTTGATCACGTAGGTTGCTTGGATTGGAAAAGAAGTCCGGGTTCAGTCATCGCATTTAGGTTGATTCCTTACATTTCGAATCGCTGTTCCATACTAAGGAGGAAGTCAGTCAGAGTGTCCACTTTGAAGGCAGCCTATGACCAGTTACAGTGGGCACTCATTAGTAGTCAGCCTTCGCGAAAGGAATGACCCTAGCTCATACAGAAAAGGAAGAAAGAGACACTCTATTGCCAGAAGGACCGATCCAAGGCCTATGTGCTCCAACCTGGTCCCCCACTGGTGGGCACTAACAACAACCTCCTGTCTATGGGTCATGGGTAGTGCTGTTGGTAAGGCCTGCTTCCCTGTAGTTCTGTTCTCTCTAGGGCGGTCGTGGGTCCAGGCTCGGATACCCAGTCTCAGTTCCAAGTTCGGAGTCGGAGTCAGATTCTCAGAGAGTCTCCCGGGCTGCCGCCCTCGTGAGCTTGCTTTGATCGGCTGAGGCCTCGTTTCCAGCTTGCATGTGTTAAGCATATAGCTAGCGTTCCTTTCGTCTTTGTGACTTTCTTTGGAAAGAGTGACAGATTTACAGTTGAAACACCCAAGCATTCGATCTCGTATTATCTCCTCCGTATTCTCCATTTCATTCAATGCCTAAACCACCGCCCACAGAGTCAAGTGGTTCCGGATAATTCTTAATTTTCGATCTTTTAACGAAAAGAAAGGTAAGAGCAGACAGAGGCAGCTGCAATGCATATCCTAGGAATTCTGAAACCTGCCTTCTAGTGTGATGGGGCACTCTTTCTTCCATTGTATCAGACTCTCGTACAATAGGCAGGCCCCACCCACTACTGACACTCTATAGGCACGAAGCCTTTTGTAGTTCGGTTCATCCGGTTCTTTTGTTTCTTAAAGAACGAGGCCAAATGGGTCGTTAAGTTCCTTCCCCTTTATTTGTTTAGTAAATAAGTATAAGTAGCAGGGTTACTGCTTAGTTGTTTGTAAGATAGAATGGATTAAGATTGATTGTGAGTTCGGAACCAGTGCTACTAGATAGAAAGCAGCGATAAATACCTGCGTTGCGTGCCCCCAATCCGAGTTCGAGCTATTAGTAGTGCAAGTAGCAGTGTCAGCCGTAATAGCAGCGCCAGTCTAATGTGACCCCGAGGTCAGACCAAGGGAACTTCCTTAGGCGGTATGACGAGGCACTTCCAGGTAGCGAGTCCATGTAGTTGGAAAGAGTTAACCTATAAATATACCAACCTCAGTTCAGTGTTACGAAGAACTTAACGGATGGAACTCTATTTGATTTGACTCCGTAGGAGTATTATCAAGAATCTAATTTGATCGGAATTGCGTAAGTGATGGCCGAACACTGTGTGTGTAGTTTATCACAAGTAGCTTTTACGTCCGCAAAACCAATGGTCTCCAGACCGGATGCATCTATATATGTTTTGAGGGAATCGCCAACCCTGCCCTTGTCCAGTAGCCATTCTGAGTGGGGCTTAGGCGTAAGTGAAAAGAGAAACTCCATCCAGAAAAATTAATATTCACACAGTACAAGAAGGTGGTCATTGACAGTAGTAAGGCGGTGGCTGTCCTAACCCTACGGGGTGGGACTTACGATACTACTACTGTCGCTTCATCCGACAGGTAGAACGCCCATACTAATAGGGTTTTATTCGTATGAGTTGCTTCGGGGGGTCGGACGTCCACTGCGGAAACGGTGTGGCCTCTAAGGCACGAATGAATAAAAAAAATTCCAATCCCACACATTTGATACCAAAAAACTGGTACCGAAACATTGGAGGAAAAATAAACAACTAAATAAGTGCACGGAGAAAGCATAAACCGTGTGCTCTAAGAACAACAAATCCAAAAACTACCATGATTCCGTTCATCGCAAAAGTCGCAAAACTGTCCCAAGTTACTGTGAGTAATAGATATGAGTATCGGCCTAAAAAACAAGAAGGTAAAGGTACGGCTCAACATAACGCCCAACAAAGAATTTTCAGGCCCCATAATGCGAGGAAAGGAAAGATACTGATGAAAACTGTTGATAAACCAAACATTCCAAGTCAAATGAAAAGAAGCAAGGAAATTGGTTCCTATGATGAGAAAACAGGCGATAGAGGAATACAGCATCCATTAAAACTGTGGAAAAATCTGATTGGAACTAGCGACCTCCTCCAAGCAATTGGCAAACCAGAAACTGACGTACAAACAAGTGGGAATAAGAAGGCAATAAAACAGTTGGTTCGATCACCGGAGCGAGGCTTTGGAAATATATCCAAAAAGCTTTCGAAGGTAAAAAGCATTAAGATACCACATGCAACTAACCTTTTCTCATTAACCGAGAGAAATACTAGACTCTTTCCTTGTTTGGTGATCGGGGTTACCGCTTGGTGGGGCTTACTACCGGATCAAGTAATAACAACACAACAGTCCTTATCTCTGTTGGATCCGGAATGCCTACTTCACATGCGAGAAAACCTAACCTACTCGATCGAAAGCACTTCGGGAATTGGAACAGGGGGGCTGGATCAAGCATTCGAGCCCCTTGGAATACTTTCTGAAAAAAAAAGAGGAGGTAGAAAGCGGTTTAAAAGAAATAAACCAGGCCCTTAAGGAACACAAATACACAGCTGCAGCCGCTGTTCTCATAGGAGCAATAGCGCTTACAGTACTACTTTCTAATTATGCCTCTGGATGTAATTGAATAGCAAGTTAAATGGACTTTTGACGTGAACTAATTATATATCATAGGGAATTTTAGGAAGGAGATGGAAGGTACTTCCCGATAATGCCCTGCCCGTAGGTTCGTTTGTCGTTGGGGCTTACAATTCACCTTGTGACTCATTCCTTCGGTCGAGCGTTCTCCGGACGTCGATCAATAAATTCAACACTGGAGTGCAGCGCAGGGCTTCCACTCAAAGAGGAAGCCCCGGCGGAACGGTCAACTAAAAGTGAACAATTAGAATTGACTAAAAAGCTAAAGGGGAACAGTCTTATCTTAAGAGTAGGCCCGAACCGCTCCCCCTTTCCATTTAATCACTGACAAAACCTACCTTTCAATTCGACTTAACGAAACGACTTCGACTTTTAGAACAATCAATCGAACGGGTAAGGGCCTGTTCATAATCCCTATTCAAATTGCTTGCTTGACTCTTTTAGCTTCTAGGATTCCTAGCTCTAATCAATAGGTAAAATGGGATTAGAGCCTTGCTCCTTCTATTTCCTTAGGCTCATCAAGGAAGACTCGCTCTAGATCTTCATTTGCTTCTGCTCATAGGATAGCACCTTCCGGAAGTTCCTATTAAAGAAGGGGACTATTACAGGATGCTTTGCATACAGACTAGTTGCATCCCTTAGATGGCTGCCTTCTACTTACAGAAGGACTCACTCTAGGAAAGGCTTCATACCCAGACTAGTCCTACCTCTGCTTCTAATGCTCGAACTCTTGTTGGAGTCCGAGCTCAAAGGACTAGGCTTGCAGACACTTCCTACTCCCTAAGAAGAGTGCTTAGGAAAGGAGGATCTCTTTCTTTAAAGGAAGGGAATCGATTCCTTTATAGTATAAGTTTCCAATGATAGAGGTAATAATTTAATACTCTATTGGAGGATACACTTTCTATGTTTTAAACTCTACGCTAATGGAACAAGTTAGTAAAGTAGCTAAGCTCTTCCAGGGGGAGATTCTAATACAAGGAGTACTTGCACCATATGTATTTCATCTTATCCCCCCACGTAAATTTCAATGTAATTATATGATACTTGAACAGGCCATCCGCTTACATTGATTTGATTGAGATTCACTCATGAACTCTGGAACTGGTTTAGCTAGCTCCTTCACCCCGGAAGGAAAGAAAGAGATCGAAGAGATCCTCCTACATCAGATAGATTGAACAGGCCTTTTTACTATCGAAAAGAGGCCTTATAGCCCGAGTCCTGAACCACTGGAATGGGCAGACCGCAAGTCAACAAGCAAGAGATCGTTTCCAGTTTCCAGATGCAAGAGTTGCGACCGATTAAAGCGAGAAATTCGAGATAGAGGCCTATAGAGGCTTACTAGTAAAGGGACCGGTTGGAACGACTGACAGAAGAAAGAAAAGCGGGAAGGCCATCTATTTAAAAAAAGAAAGTCATTCGTGGACTGATTCCGACTGATTATTGGACAGATGACCCTTTGCCATAGACCAATTGCAAGAGATTCGCATTACCATCAGACAGAAGACCGACCGCTCGCCCCTTACAGATGAGCTGACAAGGCCGGGGGCAAGTCTTTATAAAGGAAAGAACTATGTCTACATTAAATGAATTGATTCGTTTAAGTTTCCGAAGTAAGTTCGCCTAGTTTTAGGTTTTAGCACCTTCGCTGTAGAAGCACCTCTTTCCGACGCTAAGCGCAAAAGGCACTCGAAGGAGTAGTGGGACCAACCATCACTACCATAGGGCTCTAGTGGTAAATCCTGCCACCTCAGACTCCTATTTCCCCTCACGTGTCAACAAGCAAGTTGGGTGCTCTCCCTTAACGTGGTAGGACTCTGTTGCAGGTCTTGACGTTGGCTGATTAAAAAAGGCATCCCTCTTTGCTTTCTTATCAGCTAGTTTGCAGGAGTCCCGTAGACCAATCAAAAGAGGAGGAAGACCCCCGCATCTCTGTCAGCTGGCTAAGTCGGGCCGCTTCCCAATTGGCCCCATTTTTCAAAGTTTTGGGTTTGCTGGCAATGAGCCTCCTACCATAAGAAGTGCCCTGCTAGCTCGGTCAGTGGGCTTGCTTCTATCAACTGCACAGCCCTTTCTATATATATGGCTAGCCGCCCTATCTAATAGAGGAATTGAGTGGGGAATCTGCCTGTTCTCCCTATCGGTCTTTTATGGGTTCCCAATCCTGTCTTTGAATAAGGCTCCGCCAGAGATTCAGTACTTGACCATGCCTCCGGCTGTACCGATATTGATTCAATTCCGGTACGTCTTAGTGATTCTCTTGCCCAAGAAGAAAGATTTTGTTGCTTTTAATATGCCTTATTTGTATTGTAAGTGTTGAATAATGGCTCTTTCCACGAGGGAAATAGTCATCTATAGAGTCTCGGTTCATTCTGCGAACATGTCGCATAAAAAGCCGCCTTCCTCTGAGCTAATCCCAAAGAATGATTAAAAACCTTCCACCAGGATTTGCCCTAGTCCCAGAGCTTATTCTAGCGCAACAACGGATTCTGATTAAATTGGACCAAGAGCGTCTACGCAAAGAACTGATTCTATACCAGCAGTTGATTCTGGGCCTATTCCTCTGCTACTATTATACTTGTCGGAGACATGAAAAAGAAATTGATAAAGTGAGATTCATATTATCGATATCCCACTAGCTCATGTGCAGCTGATTCAATTGATAACATCACAGCTGATACGACAAGACCGGTTATTCACTCACCAACAACAGCGCATTCAATAGCAGCATTCGATGCCTACAGCCCAAAGTTTAGAGCCTCTTTTTATAGGTCAGTGGAATCTGTATGCTCAGAAGCCCGATTCAAGTAGTAACTTCACTTATTCGGTACCTCACAAGGGGCGGGAACTGCTATAAACACTCTTCGCGGATGGGTCTTTATAACACAATTAATAACTCTCTATCAGGGATTATAATCCGGAACGAAAGAATGCATTTGCATGGCAAGAATGTTAGGAAGCTAACATCTCTCATCTGAGTGAGTTGGGCTAGTTTATTCCGAGGCCCTCCCACTCTAGGACTTCAATTTCATAATGATGTTATGCTCGCATCTGGTAATGGTACTCCATCAAAACAAATCTTGATTGAACCTACTATCTATCTATATTTGCTCAGTGGATACAATCTGTTCACGGTAAGGCCTTATATGGGTTTGATGTACTCTTATCCCCCGCGAATGATCCTGCATTCAGCGCGGGTAAAAGCATATGGTTAGCTGGTTGGTTGGTTAAGTGCTATTAATGAGAATCAAAATTCGTTATTCCTAACAACAGGGCCTGGATACTTTTTGGTTCACCATGCCATTGCTCTAGGTCATATCATTTGTCTCATCCATCCTTTATCCGTTCTTGAGAATCGTCTTCTAAAGGAGAATATTCTAATCGTCGTCCCTTTCATCTTAATCTCGACTTCGCCCACACACACCCGCTACCAGGCGGCAGGGATCCGCTCCAACTTATTATTCCCCCATGAAGGACAGCAAGAAAGGCTCGCTAAGGAAGTAGGCGGCTTATCAACTTGACCTTACCCATATAATTAAGCCCTAGCTCAAAGATTTGAGTTTGAACAAGATCAAATAGTCTATTAACTAAAAAAGGCTTTTGATCGGTCGAATAGGGTCCCCCTCACTGCTTTCTCAACGTGGCTTAAAAGCCCCGCTATTGGCCTTCTCCGCGTTTGTTTCAGCGGATTATTCCGATTAAGCAGATGGCACTTCTTCCTACCTCTGCTTGGAAATCTTAGCTTGACTTCATTCTTTCAAATAAGAATCATTCATTCTATTTCAAGTTTTCCGCTTTAATTATCACTTCTAGCATCTTAGCTTGAAGATCTAAGTTTATTTTTAGGAACCTCTTTTTCTTCTTATCTTAATTAAAGAAAAAGAGTTGGAACACGGTCTCATAGTTATCCCACACGGCAGCTTTTGATTTCGCGGGCAAACCGTCGAGCCCTTGTGCCTTCCTCGCCCGTGAGGGTTGGAAGCTAACTGCCGGTTCGCCGTCGCTCGTTGCACTCCATTCTCCATCCAAAAAGAATGGGGGGATTTCCACAAAGAACCACTCGTTTAGTGAAAGGAGAGGCCTCTTCATAGAGCTGGGTGAGGAGGCGGTACAGGTGAGCGGGTTAGAGCCTGGCCCGAAAGCAACAGGGGATCCCCCCTCTTCGCCCCGATGACCCATACTTAATCAGGATCCATTATGCACGATATGCCGACTCCTACTGGGAATATTGGGTACTCGTTGAGCTAACAGGAAGGATTCATAGACGTATAACTCGCTTCCTACGATCCAGCCTTCTCCGGGGCCGATGCTTCTCACATTCATCACACCGGGGTCTGTAACTCGGTTTTCGCGTCTATAGAGGTGCCCTTATGTTATTGTCTCTCGATCATTCGGTTTAGTTGTTCATCGGACCTATGATTTCAGGGATCGCTCCACTCCTTGTGCAAACAAACGCTCTTTGCGGGTCTCCTTCGTTCTTGTGATGGCACCGAAAGGTCTTGTGGTAGCGCTACATAGAGGGCTGTGTGTCGGGCGATAGAGTCAAACTCGGCCTACTACGGCCAATTTCCTCGTTTCGCACACCGTCTGGGTAAATGGATCTTTGGATACGGCTCATTCTAAATGGTTTGGCACCCTCTGGTCAAGGCAACCATAGCCAAAGAAAGAAAACCAAAACAGCTGGTTCCGACCTTGAGGTCTATTCTCGTCTTTCCCCTTATGTACCGCCAAGCGGGATACAAGGAAGCGCCTGACTTTGAACATAAATCTCTCACTCTTAACCTTCCGACCGATCGATGGTCATGAACCTTTTTATATTATATTATTACGGAAAAACAAGAGTTGGAACCTGAGAGAACTCAGTACGGAGAATGTCAGTTCGGTGGTTATGTATGGGATGCCCAGGCATTGATTGAGAAGGACGCTGCTTTCTGAGGCGCATCAGTTCTATTAGCCACTGCTCTCATAACAGACACAGACTCGGCGGTGGAATCCCTTTCGCGAAAGAGTTCGGTTACCAGCGCTTCCCTTATATCTCCGATCTAGCAGCAGATCAATCAATCTTTCGTTCCTTCCCTCTTGTGAGCTTGACCGGTGCTCTTCACCATGTGTCTTGAAGTCAGGGTTACCTGCTTCTGTGGTTTCACCCTTTTCTTTTGGGTGTAATAGCTTCAAAGTTAGATAGTTTACGAAGTCCCCTCATCAGACAGGCCCGCTTCCTAAGCCTTTTGTAGCGCGTGTCCCAAGGTACGCTCGGTTCCGGTAGAGCCTGGAGCGACCTGAAGATACGGGTCACCTTTCCCAAGGAAGGCACAGTGGGAATTTGGAGCGAATCGAGCTTGGTTTGGTCGCCCTAAGCCGAAGCTTCTTATTTATTGATCTTGCCCAGCGTTAGGGAGGGGTTTTCCCTCTCCTCATCAAAAACGACTTCTAGATAGGGTTTCCCCCTTCCTTTCGTGCAACCTGATCTAAATTTCGTCGTAAAAAAGGAGACCTTCGCTAAGCATGTCAACGTCCGTACGGGAGCGGATTGCCGATGGATGGAGGCGGCTGAATCTAAGAGTTTAGTTCCAGGAGACTGAACAACATGGCCTGAAGCAGGATAGACTCATTGAGGGAGTGAGCCCCCGTGCTCCTCTTTTGGGATACGCCATTCGGCTCGGCTCACTCTCATGGATAGACCTTCGGTCAACTACATGACGAAGTCAACTCACTTTGCTTAACACAGGGCAGCAGAGCAGGACTTCTTTCTCAAGCTTCAATAAGTTCAAAGAAGTGCCAGATCGAAGGAACTCAGAAAGCATTTCCTCGCTTGCTTTCGACCGCTTTCTTTTCTCCTTCCTAAATCTGTATCTGAAATGAAGCCTTAAATCAAACCGATCTTTCATTTTCCTAAGAGATCGTCGATCGTCTTTCAGTTGGCACGGGATATCAAGTCCTGGCGCGCTTAGACCATTACCGGAACCGGCACGATAGTCGGGTGTACGCCATGTACACGAAGCCTCGACCCAACCACCATCCTTCTTTTTAGCGGCAGTTGTCCCTCCTTCAACAAAAAAAGGAATTCATCTCGTTGCACTGTGCTTTATTGCTTCTTACCACCCTCCACCCATGGAATCGAATTCATTTGCATTTGTTCTCTCTCGCAGTCATGCCTTTATCTTAGTTGCTATGGACTACTTTTTTACAAAAATAGAGGCAGAACCACTCCGAAAGGTAACTAAGAAAAGGGCTCCGCAATCGCATCCTATTACTGTACACGTTGATGATCTTGTATACTAACCGAGATTACATCCGCACTCGCCCGAGAACACGTAAGTCCTCCCTTTAATTGTCTTGTGTTAGGGTTTTCGAACATACTCGGTATGCCTGCATGTCGATAGTTCGCTCCCTCTCTCTCTCAGCTAAGGAAAGAGATAGATAGAGAATTCACGCTTGTACTTCGTTATTTCCTGCGGATCTCTCGTCTCGTTACTTCTCTCTTCTTGTTATTTCCCACGTGCCGTACCATACCGCTCAGGAAAACAAAGAAGAACCAGGCTAGGCGACTCCTGTTCCCCTTTCTGAATCAACTTGTCCTTGCGCTTAAAACTTGCGAGCGAGTGTCGATCGCTCCTTTGCCTGGGCAAGATCTGACGACTCTTGTCCAAAGATAGATTGGCGGGTTATGAATTCAGATTTGCTACTGCCAAAGAGGCCAGGAACGAGCTTCCGCTTTATCTAAAGAGAAAACCTATTCCTTTCTCTCTTCCTGATCAGCGGATTCAAACAGGTGAAGCCCCCCTTCTCTTCTCGTTGGCACGGATGAATCAGTTACATCTTGTTCCTACTACTACCGAGTAGAGGACATTTCATTCACAGACCTTGATCTTTAAGGTAAAAGTGGGCCTTAGCTGGGTGACCGTCCCCGTTTTCGTTGGATGACCGGCCCATTCTTAGACTTGGTGAACTCCTGTCGCGATGAATTAAACTCCGTTCCATGCTTGTCAATCACATCGGAAAGTCGTTGGGTCGGCGGAGACCTCTTTCGGCAAAGAATTATACAACAAAGCCCGATTCGAATCATTATGCTCGATAAAAGGAATAGGGGAAGCTCCAATAGAAAACAGCACTACTGCTAGTAAGATAGCGATCCAGGCAAGCGCCAAAAAAGGGGGCACAAGCAAGCACAAGAATCAAAGCAGGCAAGGGCGTGTGAAGGTTGAAAAAATAAGTTAAAGAGGCATAGAGCACAGCTTCGATTCATTTATGTGATTATTGAATCCCAACTTAACGAACAAAGGGAGGAAGTCGATCTTGTTGGTACGGTACCATTGACTAAACTAAACACCGAAAGAATATCGATTTCAAACAGCAAATCAATGCAATAAAGTGAGTTCAGGATTGATAATAGAGTGAATAGAAAGAGAAAAAACACATGGTTACGCTTTCGAAGCTAGCTAGCTTAAGTTAAGCCGTTGCGCGCTAAGAGCATCACTGCATTCATTAAGACAGATTGAAAGTCTGTAGTTGACAAGAAAAATAGGCAATGAAAGGCATTCAAGTTACGTTGTCAGTCTACGGTATCGAAGCTTCGGCTTAGTCACAATCTACCTTCCCTCTTGTTTCAGAGGGAATGTTAGGAGTTCCCCTTATGTGAGGAGTGAGTAACGAGTGAGGAAAGCTCTATCAAAGGTAGTTGAGTGGACTTCTAACTAGTAGCTAGTCTGAGGTAAACGACTGAACGATTGGTAATTGAGTTCAGGACTGGTAATTGAATCATAGACTAAGCATTGTGAAGAGCTCAACTTATTATAATGAATGCAAGGATTCTGGGCTATTTCCGAACTCTAATGAGGAACGGAGAATCACCCATTAAAGCTGTGGAAGTAGGGATTTAAGCATTCATTAAAGCAAAGTAAACGATACACGTTGATTGCGCGGATAAGCTTTCTTTCCTTCTAACGAAGGCAAGCCGTTAGTCAAGAGGTTAGTTACCAGTTCTTAGTTCATAGGTACTCCCTTGCTCCACCTTTTCGGCCTAGTCACTCTCTCGCCTTATAGCTAGGAGTGTTCAATAAGAGTTGTGAGTGTGAGTGACTCTAAAAAGAGAACAAGCTGTCAAGAGTGAAGTCAACAGAGTCGGTATCAACACCTAAAGTCGGCAATCACTCTCTGTCCAAAGTTAGGAGTTCCGTTACTAGTCATCGACTCAAAGAGTCGGGAAGGACAGTGTAACCATCCCTCGTTAAGAGGGAAACTGCTTCTAATGCTATTTAACTGGGCAATTTCATTACTTTAATTCAGCGGGAAAATATATCTTAAAGCGGAAAGACAGATCGCTTCGCTTAAGCTCGGGCAAGGTAAGCAAGAGCGCGCGCTAAACACGAATAGCCAAGCAAAGGGAGGTAGGGAAGGAACAGATTCGATACTAAAGAGCAATAAGGCACTCCTAAGCGAAGAAGGCAGTGAGCTCGGTTCAGGAACTTGCCTGCATGAATTAATCTTTCGAGAAAGCACGGTGCTTTGTAAACCGTCTAACAAGTGTCTTGTGAAGTTAGCAACTATAGTTTCGTTTTCGGGATTGGATTACTTCCCTGCGTTAGAGGGAGTTATGAGAGAGTAGCTACTATGGTCAAAGCAAAGCCCCATATGCTATCAGATTCATAGAGTCTTTATTGCAGGAAAGTGGAATAGGTATATATGTGGATTTGTAATTGGGAGTTCCTCTTTCAAGACAAGACAGAGTGCAGTTAGCGACTCAGTCCACAGATTCGGCTTAGTTCAAATATCCCTAGTTTGATAGCGGAGTTAAGTGGAGAAGTAACTAGGAGAATCAAGACAAGCAATACAGGAAGGAAGAGAAGAAATAGAATCCTGGCCCTAGGGGAAGAAGTTAGGGAAACACTACATCACATCCATTCCTGAATGGCACTACCTGACCTGCGTGAATGACACACTACCCTCCAAGCCCCTCCCTGAATACTCTCATTGCGTATGAAGCTAAAACTGTGAATCATCATATAGTTGCTTTGTCTTTCTTCCTTCCATCAATTCGAGGTAGGAACGTATGTTCCGTATAGGTAAGTGAGGGGTATGGGGGCCTTCTTTCTCTCTGCTAACCGGTGTAGTTATCGGATCCAACCAAATTTGTTATGTAGTTTGTTTTCCGGGGTGAACTAAACACCTGATGGGTGAATGGATGGTCCAGCTAGGTAGGGATGGAGTTCAAGAACGAAACTATATTACGTATATGAGCGATCACATCCTATCAGATTAGTTGAGGGAGAGCATCCTCTAATTGAATTTGTTGAGGGATAGTTATGGAGTTACCATCCTCCAGCCACCTAAACTAGTTACCCATCCTCCATCATCTCGCTAGCCAAATTGGCGATGGTCTATCTCCTTTTCTCGATCCCCGGAAAGAAGACCTCTGACATCCTGGGTTATTCCCTCTTCAATCTAAGGTAATTCCTTTAACCAAGTCTTTTTTCTCATTCTACTTAGTGATCGCCCCGATCTGTATCCTTGTCTGTTGCCTTGAAAAGGGGTGTATGTTTCCGAGGTTAACTTCCTTTCGTAAAGTCTGTCCCCTCCAGATTTCTTGAAAGCTGAACCTAAGCCGGAGTTGTAGCGCCTGGCGATGATGGTCTTCCCCCTTTGCCCTCGATGGGAAGACTGGGCTTTCCTCTTATGTCATCAATGATAGTGCTCATTTGAAATTGCAGAGGTGCCGGTAACGACACGTTCAAAATGAATCTCAGAGATATGGTGAATATTCATAAGCCAGACGTTCTGGTGCTTATGGAAACTAAAATCCCCTTGCAGTCTGTAGTGGGCTTCTTCAATTCCCTGGGTTCGGACCGAGAAAGCAGATAAAGGGAGGGAGCTTAGCGACCGGGGGATTGAAAAACGACTACTTGCTTGCAGGTAGGGAGTTAGGTTTCGGAATAAGAGGAATAGATTCCCCTCGGTTTAGGGAGGAATAGATTCTCGTCTGAGAACTAGATTCGCCTCAATTGCTTGTCTCTTGCCTTCAGCTCGACTCAAGTTAGCTTCCGCTATTTTCAAGAGTTTGCTGAGCTTCTTGCGGATCAATGTCACTACCCCTCTCCGCATCATTTACAAAAATGGTGATCTCATTATTGCCTATTCTA